AACTGCATGGATAAGCTTATATTAACCCGTTCAAAAATTTAAATAAATATTAGATTATTTAATTATTTGTTCATTAAATGTAAATTCATTAAATATCAAATTTTTTTATTTAAATACTTTTAGAGATGAATATTAAATTTAAATAAATCATCATAAAACTTCTGTATAAAATAAATTTTGTTCTAATTATTTTTATTATTTAAAAATTTTTAATGTATTTTTATATATTTTTATGTATTTTTATATATATAAAATAAAAATATTTTTTTTTTTAATAAAAAATAAAAATTTGAATGAGAAGCCGTATGAAATGAAAATTTCATGTACGGTTTTGTAAAGTAACATTAAAGGTAACTTTTTTGTTAACTTTTTCACCACAACACCAAAAAAACCAAACTCTGCCTTGCGTAAAGTAGCAAGAGTAAGATCAACTTCTGGATTTGAAATCACAGCTTATATACCTGGTATTGGTCATAACTTACAAGAACATTCTGTAGTATTAGTAAGAGGAGGAAGAGTCAAAGATTTACCTGGTGTAAGATATCATATTGTTAGAGGAACTCTTGATGCTGTAGGAGTAAAAGATCGTCAACAAGGGCGTTCTAGTGCGTTGTATATTATTATTTTAATACTTGTATTATAAATTAATACCATGTGAATTGTTAAAACATGTAAATATAGCTAACTGTAAAATAGAAATATTGTAAAGGGACTAAAGCAGGCTAAAACAAATTAAATATTCAAATATCTAAGGTTTATTTATTAAATAGAAAAGTATTCCCTAACTTATTTTTAATAAAAAAATAAAATAATTTTAACTTTTTTAGAACAGGTTAAAGAAAAAAACAAAACTAAAAAATTAACATAAATTTTTTTTCACTTTTTTTTTAAACCTAAAGATTTTATCGTAAAATTAATAAAATACAGGATTTTCTGAAAAAAGAAAACGGATACTCAATTTAAAATGAGTAAGTATTAAAAATAAAAAAAAAATATATATGTATTTTTTTAATTTTTAATATCGAAAGCCGTATTCAATAAAAATTGTACATACGGTTTGAAGGGAGATTTTTAATACTTTTAATTGATCCACCCTACAATATGGAGTAAAAAAGCCAAAATAAACTATTCAGTTTTTTGATTTTAATAAATTATTTAATTATTTTTTAATATTATGTCACGTCGCAGTACTATAGAAAAAAAAACGGCAAAATCTGATCCAATTTACCGTAATCGATTAGTAAATATGATGGTTAATCGAATTATTAAACATGGAAAAAAATCATTAGCTTACCGAATTCTTTATAAAGCAATGAAAAATATTAAACAAAAAACGAAAAAAAATCCACTATCAGTTTTACGTCAAGCTATACGTAGAGTAACTCCTAATGTAACAGTGAAAGCAAGACGTTTAGGTGGATCAACTTATCAAGTACCCATTGAAATAAAATCTGCACAAGGAAAAGCTCTTGCTATTCGTTGGTTATTAGGAGCATCTAGAAAGCGTTCAGGTCGAAATATGGCTTTTAGATTAGGTTATGAATTAATAGATGCTGCTAGAGATAATGGGGATGCAATACGTAAAAAAGAAGAGACTCATAGAATGGCTGAAGCTAATAGAGCTTTTGCTCATTTTCGTTGATTTTTTCTAAGAATAAAAAATGTATTTTCTTGGAAAATAAAAAAAAAGAATATACATAATTTTTTTTAAAAAGAATTAATATTTTGTGAATAAGTTATTAGTAAAAATTCTAATAATTTTTACTAATAACTTATTTGCAAAATATACAAATACTAGAATTTTTTTACATATCGAGAAATTTTTTATGGACTTAGAATTTGATCTTTCTTTTTTTTATACAAGTACTATTTTGCCTGAATGCATTCTTATTTTTTCCTTAATAATCATTTTAATATTAGATTTAATTTTAGAAACAAAAAATAAATCTTTATTATTTTATTATATTTCTTTATTAAGTTTATCATTAAGTATTATTGTTTTACTTTTTCAATTACAAAAAGAATCCACTATTAGTTTTTCAGGTAATTTTCAAGATGATAACTTTAATAGAATATTTCAAATTTTTATAGCTTTATGTTCCATATTATGTATTCCTTTATCTATCGATTTTATTGAATGTACAAAATTATCAATAATGGAATTTCTTATTTTCATATTAACAGCAACTATAGGAGGAATGTTTTTATGTGGCGCTAATGATCTAATTACTATTTTTGTATCTCTAGAATGTTTAAGTTTATGTTCATATTTATTATCTGGTTATACTAAAAAAGACGTTCGATCTAACGAAGCTGTTATGAAATATTTACTTATAGGTGGAACAAGTTCATCTATTTTAATTTATGGTTTTTCTTGGTTATATGGCTTATCAGCAGGAGAATTTCAACTTCAAAAAATAGCGAATGGACTTATAAATACAGAAATGTATAATTCTTCAGGAACTTTACTTGGACTTACATTTATTATTGCAGGAATTGGATTTAAACTTTCGTTAGTACCTTTTCATCAATGGACTCCCGATGTATATGAAGGAGTGTGATTCGTTTTCTATAAATAAAAAACATAATTTTTTATTGTGTTTAGATATTTATAAATATTTTATAGACATGCAAAATAACAAAAAATTATTATTTTCACTCAAAATAAAACATAACTTTTATTAATATTAAATAAATTTTTTTTTAATAAATTTAAATTAAATCTAGAATAAAACAAAGTTAAAATAATAAAAAAAATAAGTTAATTATTAGGGGTAATTTGGAAAAAATGGTATAAATAAAATAAATTAAAAATTTTAAGTATTTAAAAATATTATTCAATAATCTTTTTTCCTTCAAGGATTATAAGTGTAATATACATATCCATTTAAAAAAAAGCCCTAAAATAAAAAATTCATGACTATTAAAACGAAAAAATTTAGATTTTTTTTATTCAATAACAAAAGTAATTGAATTTTTGAAATTAAAAGAAATAACTAAAACAGGATTCCTCGTAAAGTTTAATTTTAATAAAATTATAATATTTAATTTTCAAAATTTTATGTGCATACACGAGGAAAGTAATCTGAATTTAGACTATTACTTAGGAGCTGTGTGAAATAAAAATTTCATGCACAGTTTTGAATGAGAGAAAAGAATGAGTAATCTTCGTTTCGATTCTAACTCCCCTACACCAGTCGTTGCTTTTCTTTCGGTTGCTTCAAAAATAGCAGGTTTAGCTCTATTAGTTCGTCTCTCGAATATTGTTTTTCCCTTTCTTTTCAACCAATGGCACTTTATTCTAGAAATATTAGCTATTTGCAGTATGATATTAGGTAATTCAGTAGCTATTACTCAAACAAGTATGAAACGTATGCTTGCATATTCTTCAATAAGTCAAATTGGGTATTTAATGATTGGAATAATTGTTGGGGATTTTAATGGATATACAAGTATGATAGTTTATTTACTATTTTATATATTTATGAATTTAGGAATTTTTGCTTGTATTATATTATTCGGATTACGTACAGGAACAGATAATATTCGAGATTATAATGGATTAATCTTAAAAGATCCTTTATTAACATTTTCTCTTGCTTTATGTTTATTGTCTTTAGGAGGTATCCCCCCATTATCTGGTTTTTCTGGAAAACCTTATTCATTTTCGTGTGCATGGAAAGATGGCTTATATCTTCTAGTTTTTATAGGGCTTTTTACAAGTATTATTTCCATATACTATTATTTAAAAATAGTTAGATTATTAATTACTGCAGAAAATAAAGAAATTACTTCTTATATACAAACATATACTGGATTTTCTTTTTCTAGTTTTTACAAAAATTCAATTGAAATTAGTATAATGATTTGTGTAGTTGCTTCTATGTTTTTAGGAATATTTACGAATCCCATTATTAATCTACTCCAAACTAATTTGAATTTAAATAGTTTTACACATATTTAATATATTTTTTTTATTATTAAATATTTTTATTCTAGTAGTAAAAATTTTAATTTGTTTTTTTACTTATGCTATACATATAGCATAAGTAAAAAAACAAATTAAAATTAGATTTTTTATTTTTACTATTATATAATAATCAATTAAATATAATACTTTTTTTCTCACAAGCCTTGATGGTGAAATGGTAGACACGTAAGACTCAAAATCTTATGCTTTAAAGCGTGGAGGTTCGAGTCCTCTTCAAGGCAGCATTTTTTTAATAAGAAAAAAATAATCTTATGTTATACTATTTATTTGATATCAATGATTTTATTAAACTAAAAAGAAAATAATATTTATTTTATTTAAAATATTTTTATTAATATTATTAATATTATCAATCTAATGATTATACTGATATAAAAAAGATATAAAAAATTATAAATAAAAATCAGATGATATTTTTTAGTATTGTAAACTAAACACTAATATAATAAACATATGGAAGTAAACATTCTTGCATTTATTGCTACTGCATTGTTCATTTTAATCCCTACAGCTTTTTTATTAATTCTTTATGTACAAACCATTAGTCAGGGTAATTAATAAGATTTTTTTTTCAATTATTAAGAATCTTGGATTTATCAAATAATATTGTATTTTTATTTAAATATTCAGTTTTTTACAATATTAAAATTTAAGTTAAAAAAACTAAAAAAATTATTATAATTTTTTTAGTTTTTTTAATTTCATTTATTTATTATTATATGATTCATATAGAATTAGGTCCTAGCACTATAGTAGGAATAGGCCTTATTATAGTAGGTATACCTTCATATGCCCTTCGAATAAGGGAACTTAATGTATCTAGAGGTGTGATTTATAATGTACTTAAATAAATTCTAAAATTTCGATTTATTTATTAATAATAATAAATAGAAAACTTGAAAAAAAAAATTTGATTTATCTAAAAAAAAATCTATGGTTAAATTTTAACTTATTTTTCTAACCTTCCGCAAACATATTTAAATCTTAAAATTAAAATGGAATTCTAATTATATAAAAAATAAAAAAAAAAGGTCTCTTATATGTTATATAGAGCTTCTGTTTAATTAATTTTTTGTTTCTCTAGAAATAGAATAATTTGATCCACGAAATAATAAATGAACCTAAAGATATTATTAAAATATTTTTAACTTTTTAACATTAATGTTACAAATATTTTTTTTTAATTATTAAATAAGTACGAATAAAATAAACCTGTTTTTTTAAATTATTTTAAATAGGTAAAAGACAATCCAAAAAGTTTTTGTTTAAAATTCTTTTTTTACACTTACATACTTACTTGGATTTAGAGTATTTAAAATTTAAATTTTTTTTTATTTTAATACTTAAGCCATAAAGAAATTAACATATCATATATGGTTTTTAGAGAGGAGCATTTAATTATTAACCTATCTCAATATTATGATTCTTTTTTTTCATCTATTGGCTCATTATGTGGAGGAATTCTCATTTTTCAAGGTTGGCGCTTAGATCCAATTCTTTTATTATCACAAATACTTTTAAGTGGAACAGCTATTTTTTTTATAGCGGAAAGTTCATATTTACGTAATAATAAGATTAATTTTACAGTTTTTTCTAAAGAAAAAAATAATCCTTTTATTTTAAAAAAAAAAAATTTGGAAGAAAATACAACTTATAAAAAAATAAAATTAAGAAGAAAATTTTATAAAGGATGGGAAAAAATTGATTATACTTTTTTTATTTCTTATACAATTTAAATAATATAATCTAATTAGTTTAATATTTTTTATTTTTAATATTAAAAATAAAAAATATTAAACTAATTCATTTTTTAATCAAATTTTTAATTTACTTTATTTTTTCGCTAGACTAAAAGTGAAAAAAATACGAAAATTATTCTTATAACACAAAAAATAATATTAATTACTATATATATTTTTTATTAATGTTAAATCTAAAGTTCTATTTAATTAATAAATATTCATTTATTTTTTATAATCTTTTTAATCTCAAATTATATCTCTAACTTATAAATAAATAAATATATAACTATTTCTATTAATTATTGTTTATTGTTTTTTTATAATAACACTTGCTTTTTTTTCTCATTTGATTTATTCTTAATATTAGGGTTGTCTATTAATGATAAATTTAAATAGAAAAGAAAGTAATAGGCTATATCAAAATATAGAGCAATACCTTTTTTTATTTAAAATATGACATAATAGATAATCCAAATCTTTTTTATATTTTATTTATATTATTATTAAGGCGACACCCAGATTCGAACTGGGGATAAAGGATTTGCAGTCCTCTGCCTTACCACTTGGCCATATCGCCTTTTTTTTTCCAAATAAAAAGTTTTGGTAAAATTGTATAAGTTTTTTCTATTACTATAATTTTCTAATTCATTAATAATAAATTATATTATTATAAAACTTAATTAATTTTTAATCAAGTATCTTTTTTTTTTTAGATTTTAAACAAAAAACATTTAACATGATGAAAAATTATAATAAAATAGAAAAGCTTAACAAAAATATTTTTTTTTATGCAATTAGATACAAAATAAAAATAACTAGATTTGTTATTATAAAGCAAACTCTAACACTATTTTAGAGGAAGAAAAAACTATGGAAATTTTTGTACTCCCTGAATTTGGAAAAATACAATTTGAAGGATTTCATCGTTTTATTTATAAAGCTTTAATTGAAGAACTTGGTTATTTTCCTAAAATTAAAGATGCAGATCATGAATTTGAATTCCGATTATTAGATAAAGAATACAAATTAGCAGAACCTTTAATAAAAGAAAGAGATGCTGTATATCAATCAAATACATATTCCTCAGATTTATATGTACCAGCTCAATCAGCTCAAAAAAAAAAAGTACAAAAACAAACTGTATTTATTGGAAGTATTCCTTTAATGAATTCTCAAGGTACATTTGTAGTTAATGGTGTTGCAAGAGTAATTATTAATCAAATCTTAAGAAGTCCAGGTATTTACTATAATTCAGAAATAGATCATAACGGAATTTCTATATATACAAGTACAATTATTTCCGATTGGGGAGGAAGATTAAAATTAGAAATTGATAGCAAAACGAGAATTTGGGCTCGTATAAGTAAAAAACGAAAAGTTTCTATTTTAGTTTTATTACTAGCCATGGGTCTAACCATAAAACAAGTTTTGGACAGTGTTTGTTCTCCAAAAATTTTTTTGGACGTCCTGAAGAAAAAAAAAAAGAAAGAACAGCCTCAATCTACTGAGGATGCTATAGTAGAGCTTTATAAACAATTATATTGTATAGGCGGAGATATTGTATTTTCGGAATCTATACGTAAAGAATTACAAAAAAAATTTTTTCAGCAAAGATGTGAATTAGGAAAAATTGGTCGATTAAATTTAAATAAAAAACTTAATCTTAACGTACCTGAAAATGAATATTTTTTATTACCACAAGATATTTTAGCCGCTATAGATTATTTGATAAAAATAAAGTTTGGTATTGGTACACTTGATGATATAGACCATTTAAAAAACCGTCGTATTCGCTCCCTAGCAGATTCATCACAAGATCAATCAAAATTAGCATTAACACGTTTGGAAAATTCGGTGCGACAAATTCTACGTGGAGCGACTAAGCGAAAACGTTTACCTAGTCCTAAAAGTTTAATTACTCCAACTCCATTAATAGCTACTTTTAAAGAATTTTTCGGATCACACCCTCTATCCCAATTTCTAGATCAAACTAATCCATTAACTGAAATAGTTCATAAACGAAGATTAAGTTCTTTAGGTCCTGGAGGATTAACACGACGAACAGCTAGCTTTCAAGTACGAGATATTCATTTTAGTCATTATGGACGTATTTGTCCTATTGAAACATCCGAAGGTATGAATGCCGGACTTATTGCATCATTAGCAATTCATGCAAAAGTGAATCATTGGGGATCTCTAGAAAGTCCTTTCTATAAAATATCTAAAATTTCTAAAGAAGAAAAAGTTATTTATTTATCTGCCGGAGAAGACGAATATTATCGAATAGCTACCGGAAATTGTTTGGCTTTGGATCAGGATACGCAAAAAATACAAATAACTCCAGCTCGATATCGACAAGAATTTTTAGCTATTGCTTGGGAACAAATACATCTTCGAAGCATTTATCCTTTACAATATTTTTCTGTTGGCGCTTCTTTAATTCCTTTTTTAGAACATAATGATGCAAATCGTGCTTTAATGGGATCTAATATGCAACGTCAAGCGGTTCCACTTATAAAACTTGAAAAATGTATAGTAGGAACAGGTTTAGAAAGTCAAGCAGCTCTTGATTCTGGAAGTGTTGTTATTGCAAAACAAAGTGGAAAGATTTTGTATACTGATAGTAAAGAAATAGATTTGATTAATATTGATAAAAAAACAACAACTACATTTTTAACAATATATCAGCGCTCAAATAATAGTACTTGTATGCACCAAAAGATACAAGTTACTCGACAAAATTTTTTGAAGAAGGGACAAATTTTAGCAGATGGTGCAGCAACTTCAAAAGGAGAATTAGCTTTAGGAAAAAATATTTTAGTAGCATATATGCCATGGGAAGGATATAATTTTGAAGACGCAATACTTATTAACGAACGTTTAATATATGAAGATATTTATACATCAATTCATATTGAAAGATATGAAATTAAATCTCGCACTACGAGTCAAGGCCCTGAAAAAATTACTAAAGAAATACCTCATTTAGAAAATAGTGTATTGCGTCATTTAGATAAAAATGGGCTTGTATTATTAGGATCATGGGTAGAAACAGGAGATGTTTCGGTAGGAAAATTAACACCTCAGGAAACAGAAGAATCATTACGTGCTCCAGAAGGAAAACTATTACAAGCTATATTTGGTATTCAAGTAGCTACTGCAAAAGAAACTTGCCTTAAAGTTCCTTCAGGCGGAAAAGGACGAGTTATTGATGTACGATGGATTTCTAAAAAAGAAAATTCTAGTAATTACGAAAAAATAATACATGTTTATATAGCACAGAAACGGAAAATACAGGTAGGGGATAAAGTAGCTGGAAGACATGGTAATAAAGGTATTATTTCAAAAATTTTACCTAGACAAGATATGCCATATTTACAAGATGGCACACCGGTTGATATGGTATTAAGTCCCTTAGGAGTACCTTCGCGAATGAATGTAGGACAAATTTTTGAATGCTTACTTGGTTTAGCAGGACATTTTTTAAAAAAACATTATCGAATAACGCCTTTTGATGAAAGATATGAACGAGAAGCTTCGAGAAAATTAGTTTTTTCGGAACTTTATGAAGCAAGTGCAAAAACAGGAAACCCTTGGTTATTTGAAACTGAAAATCCTGGAAAAAGTCGTTTAATAGATGGAAGAACTGGAGAAATATTTGAACAGTCTGTTACAGTAGGAAAAGCTTATATGCTAAAATTGATTCATCAAGTTGACGATAAAATTCACGCACGCTCTAGCGGACCTTATGCACTTGTTACTCAACAACCTCTTAGAGGAAGATCGAGACGTGGGGGACAAAGAGTGGGAGAAATGGAAGTCTGGGCTTTAGAAGGATTTGGTGTTGCTTATATTTCACAAGAAATGCTTACTATTAAATCTGATCATATACATGCTCGCTATGAAGTACTTGGTGCTATTATCACGGGAGAACCAATACCTAAACCTAGTACTGCTCCAGAATCCTTTCGATTACTTGTTCGAGAATTACGATCTTTATCGTTAGAATTGGATCATTCCGTTATATTTGAAAAAAACTTAAATATAAATTTTAAAGACGTTTAATAAACAAAATAAATTTAAATTTTATGATTCATCAAGAAAAATATCAACATCTTCGAATTCGATTAGCTTCTCCTGAACAAATACGCAGTTGGGCTGAAAGAATTTTACCTAATGGAGAACTTATCGGGCAAGTAACAAAACCATATACTTTACATTATAAAACACATAAACCTGAAAAAGATGGATTATTTTGTGAACGTATTTTTGGTCCTATTAAAAGTGGACTTTGCGCCTGCGGAAAATATCAAACAATTGAGAAATATCCAAAATTTTGTGAACAATGTGGCGTTGAATTTATTGAATCACGTGTTCGCAGATATCGAATGGGCTACATTAAATTAGCTTGTTCCGTAACACATGTATGGTATTTAAAACGCTTACCTAGTTATATTGCAAATCTTTTAGCTAAACCTCTTAAAGAATTAGAAAGTCTAGTATATTGCGATGTGTGACTTGTTTATTAAACTTAATTATACAGATTTAATTAAAACTGTTATCCTATTTTATTTATTATAAGGATATCGCTAGTTTTGATATGTTTCTTAAAAAAAGTAACATAAAACTCAAAAAAAAAAAAAATTTAAAGTACTTGATCTAGGGTTTCCATTTACATATATATATATAAATATATAAATATTTATTATTTTTATGTATTTTATATAAATATTTTTCTTCGTTATTTAGAGATTTCGTAAAAAATAAAATTTAGTAAAAAAAAATAATTACTATATTTATTTATAATGGATATTGCAGTTTATTCATCGTATATATATGCTAAATAATATTATACCCATCGAAATAGAACGAAAACCTAAAGGATCGTCAAAATAGATATACATAAACAAGATAATTTCTTATTAATTTTAAAAACATTGGAGGTATTTTTGTAAAAAAATATATCATTTAAAGAAAGTAAGATTACTCAAAAATGAAAATTAAATTAAAAATTATAATAGAACTTGAGTAATAAATAGTAATAAATTAATAATAAATTATTAATTTTATATAAATTTTATATAAAAAAATAAAATTTACATATAAAAGGGATATAAATATCTATATATTATTATTAATATATTAAAACAAATAAATATATATAGGATATTATAATAACACTAGAAATTCTATTATTATTATTAAAATAAATTTAATGCTATTTGAGCCGGATGAAAAAAAAGTTTCATGTCCGATTCTTGGGGGGGGGGAATTATAAAAAAGAAAAAACCTATCCCAATCTTTTTCTTGCTAGACCCATCTTAAAAAAACCTAATTTATTAAAATTACGAGGTTTATTTAAATATGAAGATCAATCTTGGAGAGACATATTTCCTCGTTTTTTTTCTTCACGTGGATTTGAAGCATTTCAGACTAGAGAAATAGCTACTGGGGGTGATGCTATTAAAAAACAATTGAGTAATATAGATCTCCAAGTAGTTATAGATTATGCCTATTTAGAATGGAAAGAATTGGTGGAACAAAAGTCTACAGGAAATGAATGGGAAGATCGAAAAATTCAAAGAAGAAAAGATCTTTTAGTGAGACGTATAAAATTGGCAAAACAATTCCTTCAAACGGATATAAAACCAGAGTGGATGGTTTTATCTTTTTTACCAGTTCTTCCACCCGAATTACGGCCTATGGTTGAATTAGGCGAAGGCGAATTAATTACTTCTGATCTAAATGAACTATATCGAAGAGTTATTTATCGAAATAATACTCTCATTGATTTTTCGGCTAGAAGCGGCTCTACACCAGGAGGTTTAGTTGTTTGCCAAACCAGATTAGTACAAGAAGCTGTAGATGCACCTATCGATAATGGTATTCGTGGACAACCTATGAAAGATGGTCATAATAGACCTTATAAATCTTTTTCCGACGTTATTGAAGGAAAAGAAGGACGCTTTCGTGAAAATTTACTCGGAAAACGAGTTGATTATTCAGGACGATCTGTTATTATAGTTGGTCCGTCTCTTCCATTACATCAATGTGGATTACCACGAGAAATGGCAATAGAATTATTTCAAGCTTTTGTTATTCGAGGTTTAATTGGACAACATCTTGCTCCTAATCTAAGAGCAGCTAAAAGTATGATTCAAAATAAAGAGTCTATTATATGGAAAGTACTTCAAGAAATTATGCAAGGACATCCTATCTTATTAAATCGAGCACCTACTTTACATAGATTAGGCATACAAGCATTTCAACCTATTTTAATAAAAGGTCGCGCTATTCGTTTACATCCATTAGTTTGCGGGGGTTTTAATGCAGATTCCGACGGAGATCAAATGGCTGTTCATATACCATTATCTCTAGAAGCTCAGGCTGAAGCACGATTACTTATGTTTTCTCATACAAACCTTTTGTCTCCTGCCACAGGAGATCCTGTTTCTGTACCAAGTCAAGATATGCTTCTGGGACTTTATATATTAACAATTGAAAATTATCAAGGTATTTATGGCAACAAAAATCATCCTTATAAACATAATAATAAAGTTATTTTAAATAAAACACCTTATTTTTATAGTTATGATGATGTAATGAAAGCTCAAAAACAACAAAAAATTAAATTACATAGTCCTTTATGGCTTCGATGGGAAACAGAATTACGAATACTTACATCAATAAATCGTGAAAAGCCTATTGAAATTCAATATAAATCTTCTGGTATTTTTTCTAAAATTTATGAACATTACCAACTTAAAAAAAATAAAAAAGAACAAATTATTAATTTTTACATTTGCACAACCGTTGGTCGTGTTATATTTAATCAACAAATAGAAGAAGCTATTCAAGGTACTTTAAAAGCTTCGCAGTTTCGAGATAAATCTTTACCAGCAATAATTATATAATATTCATTTTTTTCTACAGATAGAAATTTGAAAAAAGTCAGATAAATGGCTTGAATCTATTGGTATATCCTGTTTATGACAATAAAGAGGTTTTTTATTATGGCAGAACCAGCCTTCTATAATAAAGTGATGGATAGAACTGCCATAAAACAGTTTATCAGCAGATTAATTGCTCACTTTGGTATTACATATACAACACATATTCTAGATCAACTTAAAAATCTAGGCTTTGAACAAGCCACTCAAGCCGCGATTTCGTTAGGAATTGATGATCTTTTAACAGCACCTTCAAAAAGTTGGTTGATCCAAGATGCAGAACAACAAGGTTATACTTCTGAAAAAAATTATCGTTATGGCAACGTTCATGCAGTAGAAAAATTGCGCCAATTGATTGAAACATGGTATGCAACAAGTGAATATTTGAAACAAGAAATGAATCCTAATTTTCGAATGACAGATCCATTAAATCCAGTACATATGATGTCTTTTTCCGGAGCCCGAGGAAGTACATCACAAGTTCATCAGTTAGTAGGTATGCGAGGTTTAATGTCAGATCCTCAAGGTCAAATTATTGATTTACCCATTCAAAGCAATTTTCGTGAAGGATTATCATTAACAGAATATATTATTTCCTGCTATGGCGCTCGCAAAGGAGTCGTTGATACGGCGGTACGAACATCAGATGCTGGATATCTTACACGTAGATTAGTTGAAGTAGTTCAGCATATTGTAGTGCGAAAAGTGGATTGTGGGACTTTTCAAGGTATTTTTGTAACTCCCTGGCGCGATACTTATAAAAAAAATAATAATCAACAAAAATTAATTGGTCGTATATTAGCAGAAAATATATATATAAATCAAAGATGTATTGCTATTCGTAATCAAGATATTACAATTGATCTGGCTTTTTCGTTATTATCTATTAAAAAAAAACCAATTTTTATACGTTCTCCTTTAACTTGTAAAAGTATGTTATGGATTTGTCAATTATGCTACGGATGGAGTCTTACTCACGGTAATTTAATAGAATTAGGTGAAGCTGTGGGTATTATTGCGGGACAATCAATTGGAGAACCAGGTACTCAGTTAACATTAAGAACGTTTCATACTGGTGGAGTTTTTACAGGTGATATTGCGGAGCATGTACGAACACCATTTAACGGAATTATTCAATTTGATAGAGATTCAGTTTATCCTACACGTACTCGCCACGGCCATCCTGCGTGGATATGTAATAATAATTTATCTGTTATTATTAAAAGTAAAAAAAAATTTCATAATTTGATTATTCCATCACAAAGTATGCTTTTAGTTCAAAGTAATCAATATGTAGAATCAAAACAAATTATTGCAGAAATTCGTGCTAAAATATCTCCTTTTAAAGAAAAAGTTCAAAAACATATTTATTCAAATTTATGTGGAGAAGTGCATTGGAGTACCAAAGTTCAACATGCATCTGAATATATACATAGTAATGTTCATCTCTTATGTATGACGGGCCATATCTGGATATTAGCAGGACATTCCGAAAAATTTAATGAATCTTTTTTTATATTCTATCGCAATCAAGATAAATTAGATAAGAAACTTCCGATTGCAAATAAAATTTTGAGTTATTATAAAAATCAAGAAAATTGTTTAGATTACTTTTGGAATTTGATTTATTCTAGTATTATTCTATACAGTTACAATTTTTTTAGGAGTAGAAAGAGAAAAAAAAATCTTTTTTTTTTGAGTGGAGAAAAAAAAATATATGAAAAAAAGCCTATATTTCAATTTATTCTCGAAATACCAAAAAACGGTATCTTAAAAAAAAACGATACTTTTGCTATTTTTAATGATCCTAAATATAGAATAAAAAATTCAGGAATTATAAAATATGGTACTATCAGAGTTGATTTTACTAATAAAAAAGAAGATTTTTTTGCAGAGTCAAAAAACAAAAATACTAGATCAAGATATAAAATAATAAAAGAAGGTAATTTTTTCTTTCTTCCCGAAGAAGTATATAATTTAGATCAATCTCTTTTTTCTTCTATTTTGATAGGAAATAATAGTTTCGTTAAAGCAGGCACAAAAATAACTTCCAGTATTATTAGTAAAGTCACAGGTTTTGTCAAAATAAAAAAAAAAACGAATAACTTTGAAATAAAAATATTACCTGGAAGTATATACTATCCTAAAGAAAAACAAAAAAACTTTAAACAAAATGGTATTTTAATACCGCCTGGAGAAAAAATTTTTGAACAATTTCGAGCTAAAAATTGGATTTATCTTGAATGGATTGTACTTTCCAAAGAAAATTCTTTTTTTTTTATTAGACCAACGATAGAATATAAAATAACATTTAATGAGAATTCTTTAAATTTACCAATACCTTTTTTTCTAGATTTCTTAAAAGAACAACAAACAGTTAAAATTCAAACTGTTAAATATATTTTTTACAAAGATGGTGAAGAAGTTGAAATTCTTAATAATACTGAGATTCAACTAATTCAAAGCTGTTTAATATTAAATTGGGAAACAAAAATATTTATAAAAGAAGCTCATATTTCTTTTGTAAAAATACGTATTAATAAAATTATTAGATTCTTTTTTCAAATAAATTTAATAAAATATTTTAGTTTTAATCATAAAGAAAAAGAAAATCATATTATTATTAACTATTTTTTTGATAGAAAAAAATATATTATTGATCAAAATTTTAGTAAAAAAAATGTATTGTTCAATAAAGCTTGGGGTATTATTCGTACTCCTTTGAAAAAAAACCAAGAAGAAGGCTCTTTTCTTATTTTATCTCCATCAAATTTATTTCAAATTGGCTCGGTTGAGGAAATAGAAAAAGATACAGAAGTAGAGAATAATATAGAAAAAAGTTTAATTTATGAATCAAAAAAAATAATTAAAGATTTTAATCTAAAAAAAAAAAAAAGTTTTATGAAACAAAATTTTATAGAATTTTTAGGGTTTTTAGGCCATTTACAAAATATTACAAAATTTATTCAACCTTTTTCTCATATAGAATTTAATAATAAATTAACGCCAATTAATTTTTCAATTATTGATAATTTTGAAAAAAAAATTAAAATAACTGCATGGTACTTTTTGGATGAAAATAAAAAAACTCATAAATTTTTTTTAACTAAAAATAATATTTTTAATTTATTAATTTGGTCTTTTTCTTCATTTTTTTTAAAAAAAAATAAAACTCAATTAGTTAATCTTGGAAATTTTATTTGCGATGGCTTTTCGATATCTAAATATCAGCATTTTTCTGAATCTGGTCAAATTATAGCTATTTATGAAGATCTTTCTTCCGTAATTAGATTAGCTAAGCCGTATTTAACCACTGGTAAAGCTACAATTCATAATCATTATGGTGAATTTGTGAAAGAAGGAGATACATTAATAACTTTAGTATATGAAAGATTGAAATCGGGAGATATTATTCAAGGGCTTCCTAAAGTTGAGCAGTTATTAGAAGCTCGTCCAATAAATTCAGTTTTTATTAATTTGGAAAAAGGTTTTGAAGATTGGAATAAAGACATGACAAATTTTTTTGGAAGTCTATGGGGTTATTTTTTGAGTCCTCGAATCAGTATGGAACAGAGTCAATTAAATTTAGTTGATCAAATTCAAAAAGTTTACCGATCACAAGGAGTACAAATATCGGATAAACATATAGAAATTATTGTACGTCAAATGACTTCTAAAGTTGTTACTTTAGAAGATGGAATGATTAATGGTTTTTTACCTGGAGAATTGATTGAGTTTACAAGAATAAAAAGAATGAATCGTGCTTTGGAAGAAATTATTCCTTATAAACCTGTATTGTTGGGTATAACAAAAGCCTCTCTTAATACTCAAAGTTTTATATCAGAAGCTAGTTTTCAAGAAACTACCCGCGTGTTGGCAAAAGCAGCTTTGCGGGGTCGGATTGATTGGTTAAAAGGTTTGAAAGAAAATGTTATTCTTGGTGGAATAGTTCCTGCAGGTACTGGCTGTCAAGAAGTTATTTGGCAAATAATTTTGGAAAAACAAAAAAATATTTTATTAAAAAAAAAAAAGAAAAAATTATTTGATAATAAAGTAAAAGATATTTTTTTATATAAAAAATTTTCTATTTTTTTTACTTCAAATCAGATTCATAAAAAATTAAAGCAGTAATTTTTTAAAATAAGTAGCAATAAATAAATTCAATTAAATTATTTAAAATTTTTTAGATAAGTTATTAAATGAACAAATGAATATCCATTTACGAAAAAATTTAAAAAATGTATTGATTTTAGTCTAAATAGAAAAAGAAATTAGACTTTTTTATAAAAAAGAAATGAAACAAAAATCTTGGAATATTGATTTAGAAGAAATGATGGAAGCAGGAGTACATTTTGGTCATCAGGCTCGAAAATGGAATCCTAAAATGGCTTCTTATATTTTTACAGAACGAAAAGGTATTCATATTTTAAATCTTACTCAAACAGCTCGTTTTTTATCAGAAGCTTGCGATTTAGTAGCTAATGCCTCAAGTAAAGGCAAACAGTTTTTAATTGTAGGTACAAAATATCAAGCAGCTGATTTAGTAGCATCAGCTTCTATAAAAGCTCGATGTCATTATGTAAATCAAAAGTGGCTTGGCGGTATGTTAACTAATTGGTCGACCATAGAAAAACGTCTTCAAAGATTTAAGGATTTAGAAAAGAAAGAAAAAACAGGAGTATTTAATCAACTTCCAAAAAAAGAAGCGGCAAATTTAAAAAGACAATTAACTCAACTTCAAAAATATTTAAATGGAATTAAATATATGACAAGTTTACCGGATATTGTAATAATAATAGACCAACAAAAAGAAATCACCGCTATTCAGGAATGTAGAACTTTAGGTATTCCAACAATTTGTTTAGTTGATACAGATTGTGATCCAGATCTTACAGATATACCAATTCCAGCAAATGATGATGCTCGAGCGTCTATCCGATGGGTTTTAAACAAATTAAAATTAGCTATTATTGCGGGTCGTTATAATTCCACAACAATCGAATAATTATTTTAGCAAACGAGAATCTTTTTATTTTATTATTCATTACTATTTTAAAACTTAAAAATATATTACAATAAAAATAAATATTTTATTGTAATAAATATGTTATAACATAATAAAAAGGTTTAGAACAATAAGACATTTAAATACTAGAATTGTTTATAAAATTCATTTCTATTTTTCATAGTTAATCTTTAGAAGGGGTAATATGCATACTGCACAATTTTCCATTAGCACACTTAATAATTTATATGAAATATCTGGTGTGGAAGTAGGTCAACACTTCTATTGGCAAATAGGCAGTTTTCAAGTTCACGCACAAGTACTTATAACTTCCTGGATTGTTATTTCTATTTTATTAAGTTTAGCTGTTTTCGCAACTCGCGATTTACAAACTATTCCAACCAGTGGTCAAAATTTTGTCGAATACGTTTTAGAATTTATTCGAGATTTGACTAGGACTCAAATAGGGGAAGAAGAATATCGGCCTTGGGTACCTTTTATAGGAACTATGTTTTTATCCATTTTTGTTTCAAATTGGTCAGGCGCGCTTCTTCCTTGGAGAGTTTTTGAACTACCCCATGGAGAATCAGCTGCACCTACAAATGATATTAATACAACTGTTGCGTTAGCTCTATTAACCTCAGTAGCTTATTTTTATGCAGGTCCTCATAAAAAAGGTTTAAATTATTTTGGTAAATATATTCAACCAACCCCAGTACTTTTACCAATAAATATTTTAGAAGATTTTACAAAACCTTTATCACTAAGTTTTCGACTTTTTGGAAATATATTAGCTGATGAGTTAGTAGTTGCTGTTCTTATTTCTTTAGTACCTTTGGTTATTCCTATACCCATGATGTTTTTAGGATTATTTACAAGTGCTATTCAAGCTTTAATATTTGCAACCTTAGCTGCAGCTTATATAGGAGAATCATTAGAAGGTCATCATTAAATTCCAGAAAATCAAAATAATAAGTATACATGTAGATATTATATTATAAATGCTTTTAAAGCATAATTATCTTTAAATAAAGAAAATAGCTTAATTGACTTTATATTTAAATTTTACATTGTAAATCCGATAATAAATTTTATGGGGTATAATAGTAAAAAGAAATTTAATAATTAAGAAAATTTATTTTATATTTTAACTAAAAAAGATTTTTTAATTATTCTTCTATTTCATTCAATAAAATTTAAATTTTTAAATAAGAAAAAAATTTAAACGATCAAAACAAAAACTTTAATTTATTTTTTTTTAGTGATACTATCACTTTATTAAGAGACATCTTGAGTTAGTGACTGCTTAACCTAATTTCTTTTTAATAAAAATATAAGTAAATAAGTAAGCAATAGAGAATAGGTTTTTTTATATGAACCTTTTCTTAATTTTGGTTAGAGGATATTATAATGAACCCCTTAATTTCTGCTGCGTCTGTTATTGCTGCTGGATTAGCTGTAGGTTTAGCTTCCATTGGACCTGGGATTGGTCAAGGCACTGCTGCTGGTCAAGCAGTAGAAGGTATTGCTAGACAACCAGAAGCAGAAGGTAAAATTCGAGGCACATTGTTATTAAGCTTAGCTTTTATGGAAGCTTTAACTATTTATGGTTCAGTTGTAGCTTTGGCACTTTTATTTGCAAATCCTTTCGTCTAAATCAAATTGTCTTGACATTTTTATACTTTTTTATTTAAATAGTTTTTTTTTAAGAACTAAAATGATTACTTATTTTAGTTCTTAAAAAAAGCTCTTTAATATTTAATTTAATATTTAAATTAAACAAAATTTATATTTATTTTTTGAAAAAAAAAATTATAATTTTTGTTTTTATGTAAAATAAATAAACTATTTTTCAATTATATTGCTAATTAGACTTAAAACTAAATAAATTAGTCTCTGTCTATAACTAAAAATTCAAGCTATTTTGAGTAAAAAACTCTATAGAACTTAGATAACCTATTAATGGGAGAGAGAATATGCAAAATATTATTAATTTAGTTATTTATTGGCCTATTGCCGGTAATTTTGGTCTAAATACAAATCTTTTAGAAACAAATTTAATTAATTTAAGTGTAGTGCTTGGTTTATTAATTTACTCTGGAAAGGGAGTGTGTGCGGGTTAATTATTTGGATAAAACTGCTGGAATAATCCAGTTACACTTCAAAATAAAAAAAGTGTATAATTCCGACGAATTACTTCTAAATAAAATTTAGAACAACTATAGCATTTCGTAAAATTAGTAATTTTTTATTTCTTACTATTACTTTATTCGGAAATATTGAGAAAATGGTTAAAGCTAAAATGCTTAAAGTCTAAGCGCCATTGGGGTTTTTCTTTCCCCCCAACATTTTATACGTAGAAAATATAAAAACATATTTAGAGACTAATTTGATATATAACACTCATATCAAACTAATTCTTGAATTTAATTTATTAAATAAATTATTATTATCTCTAAAAACTAACCAGTTTTGGTTTTTTATGCTAAATTGACAACCTAAAAAAAATCTAATATTAAGTTATTCAAAAAAATAACCTTGCTGACAAATAAAATAATTTTTGTCAGAAGAGTCTTTAAACTTTTTTTTATAATAAAAAAATATACAAATTTTTTCTTATTATTTTGTGAAAAGATTAAGAAAGTAACAGGGGCAGGCTTAGTTTTTCCAATTAAGCGAGAAAGCCGAATGAATTGAAAAATTCATGTTCGGTTTGGGAAGAGATTTATAATTCGTTAAAATCTTCGATAAATAATCTACTTTCATTAAACAATTTATTAAGTAATCGTAAACAAACTATCTTGAATACAATTAATGACGCGGAAAAACGATATAATGAAGCAACTGATAAACTTGATCAAGCTCGAACTCGTTTGGAACGAGCAAAAATAAAAGCAGATGAAATTCGTGTAAATGGTCTTTCTCAAATAGAAAGAGAAAAGAAAGAATTAGTAAATGCTGCTGATGAAGATTCAAAACGATTAGAAGATTCAAAAAATGCTACTATTCGTTTTGAAGAACAAAGAGCAATTGAGCAAGTTAGACAACAAGTTTCACGTCTTGCATTAGAAAGAGCGTTAGAAGCGTTAAATAAACGTTTAAATAACGAGTTACATTCACGCGTAATTGATTATCATATTGGCCTACTTAGAGCCATGGAAAGCACAACTAATTAGCTTTCATTAGTTTTATTTTTCAGAAAATTATTAACGAACGCTAATGGTAAATATTCGACCTGACGAAATTAGCAGTATTATCCGTAAACAAATAGAAGATTATAGTCAAGAGGTAAAAGTAGTAAATGTGGGCACTGTACTTCAAGTAGGAGATGGTATTGCACGTATCTACGGTCTTGATAAAGTAATGGCTGGTGAGTTAGTTGAATTTGAAGACCGTAGTATCGGAATTGCTTTGAATTTAGAATCAGATAATGTTGGAGTTGTATTAATGGGTGATGGCTTAAGTATTCAAGAAGGTAGCTCTGTAAAAGCAACAGGAAAGATTGCTCAAATACCTGTAAGTGACGCTTACTTAGGTAGGGTTGTAAATGCTTTAGCTCAACCTATTGATGGTAAAGGTCAAATATCGGCTTCAGAATTTAGATTAATAGAATCTTCAGCTCCTGGTATTATTTCAAGACGCTCTGTATACGAACCTATGCAAACAGGTCTGATTGCTATTGATTCTATGATTCCTATCGGGCGTGGCCAACGTGAATTGATTATTGGAGATCGGCAAACTGGTAAAACGGCAGTAGCTACAGATACTATCTTAAATCAAAAAGGTCAAAATGTAATATGTATTTATGTGGCGATCGGACAAAAAGCATCTTCAGTAGCACAAGTAGTTAATACTTTCGAAGAACGTGGTGCTTTAGAATATACAATTGTAGTAGCCGAAGCAGCAAATTCTCCTGCTACCTTACAGTATCTTGCTCCTTATACAGGAGCTGCTTTAGCAGAATATTATATGTATCGTAAACAACATACGTTAATAATTTATGATGATCTTTCGAAACAAGCACAAGCTTATAGACAGATGTCTCTTTTATTGAGACGACCACCAGGTCGTGAAGCATACCCAGGCGATGTTTTTTATTTACATTCTCGCCTTCTAGAAAGAGCAGCTAAATTAAGTTCACAATTAGGTGAAGGAAGTATGACTGCTTTACCTATAGTAGAAACTCAAGCGGGAGATGTTTCAGCTTATATTCCTACGAATGTTATTTCTATTACTGATGGGCAAATATTTTTATCAGCAGATTTATTTAATGCAGGAATTCGTCCTGCAATTAATGTAGGTATTTCTGTATCTAGAGTAGGATCGGCTGCTCAAATTAAAGCTATGAAACAAGTAGCTGGTAAGTTAAAACTAGAATTAGCTCAATTTGCAGAGTTAGAAGCATTTGCACAATTTGCGTCTGATCTTGATAAAGCTACTCAAAACCAATTAGCAAGAGGTCAAAGATTACGCGAATTACTTAAACAATCTCAGTCATCTCCTTTAACTGTAGAAGAACAAGTAGCAACTATTTATACTGGAGTAAACGGATATTTAGATGTATTAGAAGTCGATCAAGTAAAGAAATTTCTTGTTCAATTACGTGAATATTTAATTACTAATAAACCCCAATTTGTGGAAATTGTACGTTCTACTAAAATTTTTACAGAACAAGCTGAAAATATTTTAAAAGAAGCTATTAAAGAACATACGGAACTTTTTTTACTTCAATAAGACAAATAAAATTTTAAGTATTTTTTGGTAAGAAGAAAAAAACCGAAACTAAAAAAAAAAAATTTCAGCTTTTTTCTTCTTACTAAAAAAATATAAAAGGCAAATGTTTTGAGATACAAAAAATGAAAAAAAGATTACGTCCAATAGGATTCGAACCTATACTGGAGGTTTAGAAGACCTCTGTCCTATCCATTAGACGATGGACGCTAGTAAATTATTGTACTTCTTTGATAAAACTATAAGAAATTAATAATTCACTATTTTTATAAAAATATAAAAATAGTGAATTATCCACTCCTTATAGAGGGAATAAAGGCGGGTAGTGGGAATCGAACCCACATCATTAGCTTGGAAGGCTAAGGGTTATAGTCGGCGCTTTTATCCAATCATTGCCTCTATTTCAAAACCGAACATGAAATTTTAATATCATACGGCTCCTTTATGAATTAGAAAAGATTTCTTCTATTATATTTTGCATTCGAATAGATCCATACCATCTATGTTAGTTTTTTCATTCTTTTCATCAGATAACTTTATAGATGATCCTTTTACAAACTTTTAATAAAAAATTTATAATTACTTCGTTCTTTATTTCTATTAAAATAAATCATTAGGAAAATATTTTTTACCGAGCTTTAATAAAAATATTAATAAATTTAGTAAACTAAACATATTTTCTTACAGCTAAATTGCTTTAATTTTTTTTTTAATTAAAGATTCAGTTACGAAAAAAAACATTTTGGATTTCTATCCATAGATTTTCAGCTGAAAAAATTATAATTTCAAAAAAATTCCGTTTTGCTTTTTTTATTTTTGTTATTGTAGGAATTTTGCTTTTCTATTTTAGGAAAGATCTTAAATCTTTTTGGAAATAAAGTTATTGGTCAAAAATTTATAATAAATTTAAAGACCCCTTAACTATGTTTAAGTTAATTATAGAACGAATCACACTTTTACCACTAAACTATACCCGCTATGATGGTATTATAGCATAATTTTTTTTTTGTTCAAAATTTTTTACTTTTAATACTTTTTGGCTTAAACTCCATCTCCGGAGATTCAATACTTAAATAAGAATTATTTCATTTCCGGAGATGGCTTTTAAATTCATAGATTGCCTTTTCGTGCCGCTGATAAAGCAATTACTAAAGGACCTGAACCAACTATTAAAGCCAAAGCAGTAAGCTGTGCAATAACCTCTAAATTCATTTTGATTTAACCTCTCTGTTTTCAATTCGATTCTATGAAATTAAGAAAAAATTTTAAATTATTAAAAAAAGATATCTATAGCTATATAGAATTAAGATCAGTACAATAATAAAAACCTATTTATTGAAAATTTTCATAATTTATTATTAAAATTTTGAATTAATTTGTTATTTATATTCTATATTTTCAGGAGAGAAAAAATGACATCGATTTCAGACAGTCAAATTATTGTAGCTCTTGTCAGTGCTTTTATAACAGGTATTTTGGCTTTAAGATTAGCCAAAAATTTGTATCAATAAATTGATCAATTTTTTATTTATTTACAAATACAAAAAAAGTAGCCTGGTCAGTAACAGTATCTGGCTAGGCTCAAACAAAATAAAAGACCTAATTAAAATTTTATATTTTATAAACATATATAAAAAAATAAAATAATATACATAATCTAATATTATTATTGTCTAGACTTCTACTTCTACAGCGTGTTATTATTTATTGACTGGAGAGATGGCCGAGTGGTTTAAAGCGATGGATTGCTAATCCGTTGTACATTTTTTTTGTACCGAGGGTTCGAATCCCTCTCTCTCCTTCAACCAACAAATAATTTTTTTTAATTAGAAAAACTTATTTTTATATTTATTTCTTGATTTCGATAATGTATTATATATAAAAAATTATTCTTTACGTCCCGGATTACGACCAGGATCATTTGATAAAAACCCGAAAACAAAAAGAGAAACAAAAAAAATAATTACTGTATAAACGAAGAGCTTAAGAGTAAGCATAACGTAATCTCCGGGATCATTACTAGAAATAGAATAGAATAGATTGTAAATTAAAATAAAATAAAAAAACAAATTTTTATTTTTACAATTTTTTTTTTCATTATTTAAATCAAAATTATGGAGAAAGGAGGATTTGAACCCCCGTTAACATAAGAATAAAATAAGGCTACAATAAAGTTAAAATGGGTGCAATTAACCGCTCTGCCATTTCTCCAATAAGTATAAAATAAGTCTAAAAAAACTAATTAAATTATTGAATAAATTTTGAATCAATTAATTTACTAAAATCAATTAAACTTTTTTAACTCAATTATAATCAATAATTAATAAATCATTAAAATATTATATAAAGAATCATAAATAAATATATATAATAAAAAATATTTTTATAGATCTATTATCTATTATACGTGTATAAGACGAAAGTGAAAAAAATCACCTTCGCCTTTTAAATTAGAATAAAAAAAACAATAAAAAAAAAATTTAAATAAAGAATTTTAAATTATGTTAGTAAAAAAAGATTATCTAAAACTTACAGAAGCTTGCCAAACAAAAGCTAATAGGAAAAAAAATACAGGAATAATCGGCATTACATCTACAATTGGATCAAAAATAGCATAAGCTTCGGGTAATTTAGCTAAAATGATACCATTTAAATGAAACGCGTTATCTAGATAAATATTAAACATAGCTAGCATTTATGTTCTCCAATAAAAATTATTATAATGATTTAATAAAAAATGAAAGATTTTTCATTAGTTAATAAAAAAAGCTCTTCGGTATATCTTACTATAGGTTTTATTAGTGTCAAAGAGGTTATATATTTCTAATAATAGTTGTTTTATTTTCTAATTTATAGTTTATTTTTTATTAAAATCAAATAACTTTATTTGATAATGAAAATAGAAATAAAACAATTGACAAAATATCAATATAAGTATTTACTAATATTGTCTATTTATGGGGCGTCGCCAAGTGGTAAGGCAGCAGGTTTTGATCCTGTTACTCGGAGGTTCGAATCCTTCCGTCCCAGATTTATCATTTTCAATAACGAAATAAACAGAAAAAGATAAAAAGTTCAAAATAAAATATTAAAAAATTATTTATATTATTAATAATTCATAATATATTGTATTAGAAATACCATATTATGACAATTACATAAATATGGCAAGGGATATTCCTATAGTGTAAAATAAAAAAAGATCACATTATTATTTATTGAAAGTTATAAAGAGATTATATTTATGAAATTAGCTTATTGGATGTATGCTGGACCTGCTCATATTGGAACTCTCCGTGTAGCCAGTTCTTTCAAAAATGTTCATGCTATTATGCATGCTCCTTTAGGAGATGATTACTTTAATGTAATGCGTTCAATGTTAGAAAGAGAAAGAGATTTTACTCCTGTAACAGCTAGTATAGTGGATCGTCATGTATTAGCACGTGGGTCTCAAGAAAAAGTTGTTGATAACATAACTAGAAAAGATAAAGAAGAACGCCCAGATTTAATTGTCTTAACACCAACATGTACTTCTAGTATTTTACAAGAAGATTTACAAAACTTTGTTGATAGAGCTTCTATCACTTCAAATTCAGATGTTATTCTGGCTGATGTAAATCATTATCGAGTTAATGAGCTTCAAGCCGCGGATAGAACTTTAGAACAAGTAGTTCGGTATTATTTAGAAAAGGCCCGCAGACAAGGAACCTTGGATCAATCTATAACAAAAGAACCTTCAGCAAATATTATTGGAATTTTTACACTAGGTTTTCATAATCAACATGATTGTCGCGAATTAAAGCGTTTATTACAAGACTTGAATATTAAAATTAATAAAGTAATTCCTGAAGGAGGTTCTGTAAAAGATCTTCAGGATTTACCAAAAGCTTGGTTTAATTTAGTTCCATATCGTGAAATAGGTTTAATGACAGCAATTTATTCAGAAAAAACTTTTGGAATGCCTTATATATCTATCACACCAATGGGAATTGTAGATACAGCTGAATGTATTCGACAAATCGAAAAACATGTTAATAATTTAGTTTCTAATAAAAAATTTAATTATGAACCTTATATTGATCAGCAAACAAGATTTGTTTCTCAAGCAGCTTGGTTTTCACGCTCTATCGATTGTCAAAATTTAACAGGAAAAAAAGCGGTTGTTTTTGGTGATGCAACCCATGCGGCTTCAATAACCAGGATTCTTGCTAGAGAAATGGGAATTCGTGTTAGTTGTACGGGTACCTATTGTAAACACGATGCAGAATGGTTTAAAGAGCAAGTTCAAGGATTTTGTGATGAAATATTGATTACAGATGATCATACTAAAGTAGGCGATATGATTGCTCGAATAGAGCCATCTGCAATATTTGGCACTCAAATGGAACGTCATATTGGTAAACGTCTTGATATTCCCTGTGGAGTTATTTCTTCACCAGTTCATATTCAAAATTTTCCATTAGGATATCGTCCTTTTTTAGGTTATGAAGGTACTAATCAAATTGCTGATTTAGTCTATAATTCGTTTACTTTAGGTATGGAAGATCATCTTTTAGAAATATTTGGTGGTCATGATACGAAAGAAGTAATTACAAAATCACTATCAACAGATACTGATCTAACTTGGAATCACGAAAGTCAACTAGAATTAAATAAAATACCTGGATTTGTTAGAGGTAAAATTAAAAGAAATACTGAAAAATTCGCGCGTCAAAATAATATTACCAATATTACTGTTGAAATAATGTATGCAGCCAAAGAAGCTTTAAGTGCTTAAAATTTTTTTAAATTAATCTTATATTTCAAGAAGTATTTTTTAATATTTTTAAAAGTAATAAAAAAAAATATATATATATATATTTTTTTATAAATATTTTCATAAAAAAAAGTATATATTATATAAAAGCTAGTTTTAGATTTTATTTTAGCCACCTAAAATAAAATTTAAAATTGTTAATAAAAAAAAAAGCAAAGATATTTAAACAAATTTAATTTAAAATTGTAGGAAAAGTTTATGAATCCCATTTTTTGTTTTATTCAGTTATTGTTTTATTATCCATTTTTTCTCTTTCTATTATACATTTATTTAGTATTTTTTATTCCAATAAAAAATACAATTAATATTGTTAACATATTTAGTTTTTTTTCGAATTCCATTAAAAATAAATTTGATTTTTATAAAAAATAATTTAAAAACTTCAAGCTTTTTTTTCTTTTACTTTAAAATTCAAAGTAAAAGAAAAAAAGCTTAAAGTTTTAAGATTAAATTAAATAATTTAAACAAAAAATTTATATCTTTTTCTATACAGCATTGACAAAAATAATTTACTAACATATAATCATGTTGATATTTATTAATATTTCTTGATTATATTAAAAATTTATATAACTTTATTTGAATTAAAAAAAGTATAAAGTTATTTAATATTTTTAATCTTTTCAAAAAATTTTATTTAAGAAGTACTATTTTTACAAAAACAAAAATTAGGGGTTGCTAACTCAATGGTAGAGTACTCGGCTTTTAAGTGCGACTAAGGAATTTTATACATTTAGATGAAATACAAAATTCATCCAAACCATTGATAAAGGTTTGTAAGACTACGACTAATCTCAAAAAGAAATTTGCCAGAAAAAATAGCATGTCGTTTTTTTATTTTATATGCTCAAGTCGATAAAATTAATGGATAAAGCTAAATTGCTTGAATCAAAAGTAAAACCAGAAGAACGAGCTTCTATTCAAAAAAATATATTTTGAATTCTTTTTATTAATTAGAAAGTTAGAATAAAATTAATAGTCAATATAAAAGAGGTTTGGCCTTTTATTAGAATATAAGGCTATTTTTACTAAGAATGAATCCTAATATTTAAAAAATGTAAATAAATCACCAGTTTGCTGACTAAATTAAAGCAAAATTTTAATTTTAAGTCAGGAGAGCAATCAAAAAATTTTAATAATTTTTACTAATAACTAATAAATTAAATTAGTTTTTTTTATAAAATTGTTTAGTTTTATTTTAATAGATTGCACTATGTATCATTTTATATTCTAAGAGGTTGTTCAGATGAGAAGCATAGCAGAAATTTTGCGCGAAATAGAAAAGCTAGATAAAAATAAAAATAAACTTGTATGGCAACAGCGTTTTTTATACCCACTTTTATTTCAAGACGATCTTTATGCGATTGCTTATAATTATTCTCTTAATAAAATGAAGTTAAAAAAAATAGAAAATTTTAATTTAGGTGAATGTTTTAGTTTTTTAACATTAAAACGTTTAATTAAGAGAATGCGCCTAGAAAATAATAAAAACGAATTAAAGAAAAATTATAATAAAATTTTTGATCTTAATTATAATAACTATTTTTATTTGAAAGTAATTCGAGAAGGTTTTGCGATAATTTTCGAAATTTTTTCTTGTGTACAATTAGAAAAAACTTTTATAAAAGAATTTCACCAATGGATTAATTATCAATCTATTCACTCTGTATTTCCTTTTATAGAAGATAATTTTTTACATTCTAATTACATTTTAAATACAAAAATACCTCATTTTTTTCATCCAGAGCTTCTAATCCGAATTCTTCGTCGACGTATACAAGATACTTCTTTTTCTCATTCATTACGATTAATATTTCATAAGAATAACAAGTTAGTTAGTTTTAATACAAATTCTTTTTTTTCTCAAAAAGAAAGTAGTAGATTATCAATATTTTTATGGCATTATTATATCCGTGAATTAGAATTTTTTTTAATTAATCAGTGGAAAGTCTTAAATTATTTTAAATCTTTATCATATTTAACTTTATTAGATAAGACAGATTGTGTGAAAAAAATGAAGCATATTATTAAGAATTCTTTATGGATGAAATTAGAATTTTTTTTTTATAAAAAAAAAGTATCTTTTCATTATGTAAGATATGACAATAATTATATTATCGCAATAAGAAGTTCTAATTATTTAGCAGAAAAATGGAGTTTTTTTCTTTCTAAATTTTGGTATTATTATTTTCATTATTTACTTAGACCTTCTAGAATAAATGTAAAAAAAAATTCTAAAAGCTACTTTTCTTTTTTAGGTTATCTTTTTGGTATTCAAATAAAAAAAGTTTTAATTTCAACTAAAATAATAGATAATTTAAAAAAAGTCTATATTATAAAAAAAGAACTTTATTCTATTACTTTAATATCATCTTTAATTGAATTGTTAGCTAAAGAAAATTTTTGTGATACTTTAGGACATCCAATAAGTAAATTAGCTTGGACTACTTTAACAGATGACGAAATTTTTAATCGTTTCGATCAAATTTGGAAAAATTTTTTTTATTACTATAGCGGATGCAAAAATAAAAAAAACTTATATCAAGTACAATATATACTTCGATTTTCTTGTGCTAAAACATTAGCTTGCAAACATAAAAGCACTATACGGTATGTTTGGAAAAAGCATGGTTCAAATTTTTTTGCAAAATCTTTTTTTTTTAAAAAACAAGAACTAATTAATTTAAAATTTTTTAAATTATATCCTTCTATAAAAAAAATTTGGTATCTTGATATTCTTCAAATAAATCATTTAGCAAAATTATTACAAAAAAAAAATACTAGTAATAAATAAGATAATTCAAATTAATCAAATTAACTGCTTGATAAAATTATTAATTTAATAATAATTAAAAAGTTACTCATAAAATTCTCGAATAGAATGACTACATAGAGAAAGCCGTGTGCGATAAAAATTGCAAGCACGGTTTGGGAAGAGGTGTTTTTATTTTTATCCAAAGAAACTAAATTAAATTCATCCACTTTCATCCGACGAGTTCCGGGTTCGAGCCCCGGGCAACCCATTTTAGTCTAGCCCAAATGAATAATTCTCTATATAAATTATTATCCAATATTATTTTTATAAAGAAATAATTTATTTGATTACAAAAAAATTTGGTTTAATTAATTTTTTTTTATAAATAAAAAAAATATTTTTCATTTTAAAGAAGAGTTGACATAGTAATACATTTTGTGTAATACTATAAGTTAACAAGTTTATATACTTGGGTAACTTATTATTATTATTTTACAAACCAAGTTTTACCATGACCGCAACTTTAGAAAGACGCGAAAGCGCAAGCCTATGGGGTCGCTTCTGCGACTGGGTTACCAGCACTGAAAACCGCCTTTACATCGGATGGTTCGGTGTCGTAATGATCCCTACCCTATTAACTGCAACCTCTGTATTCATTATTGCTTTCATCGCAGCTCCTCCTGTAGATATTGATGGTATTCGTGAGCCTGTTTCTGGTTCTCTTCTTTACGGAAACAACATAATCTCTGGTGCTATTATTCCTACTTCTGCAGCTATCGGTTTGCACTTCTACCCAATTTGGGAAGCTGCTTCCGTTGATGAATGGCTATACAATGGTGGTCCTTATGAACTAATCGTTCTTCACTTCTTACTTGGTGTAGCTTGCTACATGGGTCGTGAATGGGAACTTAGCTTCCGTTTAGGTATGCGTCCTTGGATCGCTGTTGCATATTCAGCTCCTGTTGCGGCTGCTACTGCTGTTTTCCTGATCTACCCTATTGGTCAAGGAAGCTTCTCTGACGGTATGCCTTTAGGAATCTCTGGTACTTTCAACTTCATGATCGTGTTCCAAGCCGAACATAATATCCTTATGCACCCATTCCACATGCTTGGTGTAGCTGGTGTATTCGGCGGCTCTCTATTCAGTGCTATGCATGGTTCCTTGGTAACTTCAAGTTCAATTCGAGAAACTACTGAGAATGAGTCTGCTAATGCAGGTTACAAGTTTGGTCAAGAGGAAGAAACTTACAACATCGTAGCTGCTCACGGTTACTTTGGTAGACTTATTTTCCAATATGCTAGCTTTAACAACTCTCGTTCCTTACACTTCTTTTTAGCTGCTTGGCCTGTAGTAGGTATCTGGTTTACTGCATTAGGTATCAGCACAATGGCTTTCAACCTAAATGGTTTTAACTTTAACCAATCTGTTGTTGACAGCCAAGGCCGTGTAATTAACACTTGGGCTGACATCATCAACCGTGCTAACCTTGGTATGGAAGTTATGCATGAACGTAACGCTCACAACTTCCCTCTAGATTTAGCTTCTGTTGAAGCTCCTTCTGTAAATAGTTAATATTTTAGTTATAAATTTATTGTATAAATTTATATAAATAGGATAACAACTTGAAAATAATGACCTTAGGAATTTATTTCCTAAGGTCATTATTTTTTTTTACTTATTGAAAATAAATGAATTAGAAAAAAAGGCGGACGTGGCCAAGTGGATTAAGGCAGTGGATTGTGGATCCACCACGCGCGGGTTCAATTCCCGTCGTTCGCCCATCAAAAACGAAATTAAAATAAATAAAGTTTTATTATCCTATAAAGAATAATTTAATAATAAAAATTTTAATTTAATTTTTATTAGTTGACGAAACCTTTTGTTTATGTCATCATAAATAAAATAACATAAATATATTAAATAAAATGATAAACATCAAAAACTTTTAAATTTTAATTTTAGTTAGAATACTAGCTAACTTTTTTTATAAATAGAAAGAATTAGCAATGTTTAAAAACATTTAGTATTTTTGTATAAGATAAAAATAACAAAAAAACATAAAAATTTAAAGTTATTTAATTAAAGTTTCCATATAAAAAAATCTAGTTATTATAAAGTTTTATCTAACTGCTGTAAAAAAAAAATGAAACAAAAATTATCAAAAAACAAATACTTGTATAGAAGATTGGAATTGGAAGAAATAAAAAACCCTCAATATTTTTTTGAGATATGGAGAGAATCAAATTTAGTGAAATTTTTAATTAGACTTTTTTTTAATAAAGAAAATTTCATTAAAATTTTTGACTTTCGAATTATTATTTCATTAATCTTACGTGATTTAAATAGTTCAAAAAATAACAAAAGTTCAATATTAAATACTTTTTTATTTTTTTTATTATCCATTTTTTTATATCGTTTAAATAATAAAGTTATTATTGACAAAAAATATTTAAATTTATTTAAAATAGTTTCTGGACATATAAATTATTGTGAATATAAAGAAAAAGATTTAAAGGAAACCTGTAATAAAAAAAAAATTTCGACTTTGACGCCTCAGTCTCTTTCTAAAAATCTTGATTTAAAAAAAAAGAAACAATATTCGATTATTAAAGCAAATTTAAAGAAAAAACTTTATGTTCTACCTGGATACAACGAAAATTTAATTAAAAATTCAGAATGGTGGAAATTTTGGATTATAGAAGAAATTCTGCCTAGTTGGAAAATATCTTCCAATTCTATAAAAAAAATTGAAATTTTATTAAAAAAAAAAAATACAAATGATTTAAAACATTTTTTTAAATTTTATATAACTAATATACTTTGTCAAAATTATAATTGGGAAAAAAATTTTAATTCTATTTTTTTTGAAGATTTAAAAAAAAATAAAAAATTAAGATCAAGTAAAAATGAAAAAATATTAGAAGATACTTTAGTTATTAAAATATTTTATGCTTTTTGTGAAAAATTAATTTTTGAAATTGAAAATCCTTTAAAATTAAATAGTTTTAATTCAATAGTTGAATTTGACAACATTAATTATAATACTAAATCATTTTTTTTTATTCCGATATACCATGAAAAAAAAAAAAATCCTGAACAATTTTATTTAGTAAAAAGAAATATAATTCAAAATTTAGAATTTTGGGGTGAAGCGGATCCAATTATTACAAAATCTTATATTTTAATAAAAAAAAAAAGATGGTCTTTTTTTAATAATTATACTGAATTCTATATATGGCAATTATATAAAAAAAGTTTTTTTAAATACAAAAATGATTTAAATAAAGTTGATATTAATAAAAATAAATTAGATATAAGATTATTTAAATCAAAATTCTTATATAGTGAAAAAAAAAATTTAAGATCAGATAAAATTTTATCAGAAATTTCATATCAAATATCAAAATATATTTTATATAAACTAAAAAACTCTAATAAATTAATAGATAATTATAAAATAATTGATCCAAATTTTGAATTAAAAAAAAGAGAGAAACCTAAAATAAAAAAAAGTTTAAATTTAGTTAAAACTAGTTTTGCTGGATCAAACAAAAATTTTTTGAAATCGCTTTTAGATACAAAAACTTTAAATAACAAAAACGGTAAACAAAATATTATTTCAACAATTTGGGATATATTTTTTTTTAATCAAAATAAGAAAAACATAATAAAATCAAATTTACTTTTGAGTCTTTCTTTCAAAAATTATTTAATATTATGGATAAATAATCTATTTATAGAAAATGAAAAATATACTACAAATACATTTTTTTTTAAAAATAAACAGATTTCAAAATTGAATTCTAAGTTTTTTTCAAATATTCTATCTATAGATGAATTAAGTATCGCTTTTTCTACTATTAGAAAATACAAATATAAATTTAGAGTAGTTAAAAAAAAAAAAAATAAGTTTTTTAGGTATTTTATAAAATCAGATAATTATAGATTAATTTTATTGTGGAAAATTAAAAAAAATCATAAAAATTTTAATAATTTTATTTTTTTAGATTATGCTTATAAAATTATTTTAAAAAAAAAGAATAATATAAAAAAATTAGTTTTATTACTAAATTTCAAATCCTCTAAAAATCTTTTTTATTTATTATGGTTTTTTATTCATAAATATATTAGTATTGCTGATTATAATGAAAATATAAAATATAATAAAAGTGTATTATTTCAAATTAAACATTTTATAAATTTAGCTATTTTTTTAGATAAATTAAATTTATTAATAATTAAATATAATTTATTTTATATAAAAACTACTGATTATAATTTAAATTATCGAGATATAAAAAATTCTAAATTAGAAAAAAACTTCCTAATTACTGAAATAGCTTATAAAGAAAAAAAAGAAGAAAATAAAACTTTAATAAAAAATGATTTAAAAAAAAAATTTAAAATTTATAATATTCTTTCAAAATTTTATACTAAATTTACAAAGGATTATCAATTAATTTCTAATAACTTTTACAAAAATTCAATAAATTTTTTAAAAAATTTATTTTTAATTAATAAATTCTTTTATTATAGAAAAAAAATAAATTTAGAAAAAATAACAAAAACTATAATTAACAAAAATTTATTGAATTGGAAAAAAAAAGGAAAAAACTATTTTTATTTTAATAATAATATAAAAAAAAATAAATATATTTATTATAATTTTGATCAATATGCTTTAATTGATGGGAAAAATAAAAACAGAGAAATCTTCAAATATTTTATTGAAAAACAAAAAAATTTATTATCTTTATCTAATAAAATAAATTTTATAAATAGTCAAAATTTAGTTACTAAATGGTCTACTAAATTAAATAAAAAAACTATTTATATATTTTATAAAACTTTTATATCTATTTTTCATAAAAATTTTAATAAAATTTCAAAATTATTCATTTATTCTCCAAAAACTATAAATATTAAAAAAAAAAAAAAATATCAAAAAATTATTTTAAATAAAAAGCTTTTATTAGAACAAATCACATTTAATATTTATTATAAATTAAATACTTATTTTTATTATGATAAAATATTAATTACTAATTTTCTTATTGATTATTTTGATGAAAATAATAATAAAGTTTGCACAAAATTTTTTAATAATATTTTTTTCTCCCCAATATTGCAAAATGAAAAAACTTATTTTAGTTCAATAAAATTATCTAATGAAATTTTATTAAAATCTCAATTTTTTAGAACAAATACATTAAGATTATTAAACTTTTTATATTATTATAATTTAAGTTATGAAAAAAAATTAATTTTTTATTTAAAAAAAAAGAAAAAAAATAATTTAACATATACACAATTAATAAAAAGTATAGCTCTAGAAAAAAAATTTTTATCTAATAATCAATTAACTTTTTTTTATAAAAAACGAAATAAAAATTTAAATATTGAATCACAAATATATAAAACTTTTTTATCAAAAAATTTAAAAAATTTTAACTATCCAAAATTAGTGTTTTTATATAAATTTGACTTAGATAAATTATTAAATTCATTAGTTAAATTGAATCTAATTTTTAATAAAAAAATAATAAATTTGAAAAGAATTAATTTAGATAAAAAATTAGATAAAAAACAACATATTCGAAATACATTAAAACCAAAAAATAATGCTCATAAAATAAATTATTTTGAAAATTATTTACTTTCTGAGTTTTTTATCAAAATAAAAAACGAGAATAATCAAATAGTTAATTGGACTAATAAATTATTTATTATAAAGTATAATTCCAAAGTAAGTTTAATGGATATTATTTTAGAAAATAATACAAATAATAGAAATTGGAATTATGAAAAAAAAAAAAATATATTATCAGCTTTTTCAAAAAATTCTATTAAATTAATTCCACAGACTAAAATACATAAAATATTAAAAAAATCAACTTTTTTTATAAAGTGGACTTTATTTGAAAATTATATACCATGGTTTTTTACTTTCAAATGGTGGAAGTATTTTAAAAATATAGTTTTAAACTTACTTTCAGAATTATCATTAAATATCAATGATCAATTCAATTATATTTTACCAACAACTTTACAAAATAAAAAAAAAAGATTAGAGTATTTATTAAAAAATTTATTATTTGATTTAAAAAATAAAATTATTGGTAATTCATTTGAAATTTGGAATTTGCGTTTATTGAAACAAGTTAATAAATTATCTAACAATCAACAAATTATATGGCCATCTTTTTATTTAAATCTAGTCATTAAATGGAATAAACAACATATAGCAACTATAAGTTTTATTATTTTCAGTTATTTCCTTTTCCAAAAATATTTTTCCAGTTTATTAGGTTCAGATTATTTTGAATTATGGAGATATTTTGAAATAATTCAATATTTAATAGATTCTTCACGTGGAAGGTATTTAGATAATTTAATTCATAATAATTCAATACAATTTATTAAATCAGAAAATTTATTAATGCATTTTTTTAGAAATTTAAAACACTATATAAAAAATACTAAATTTTATTTATTTGAAAAAAAAAAGAGAAACAAATTATTAATTAATAATAAAGGATTAGACCTTTCTCGTAGAGAACGAAAACTATTAGTTCAATCTTTAATAACTGACAAAAGCATTGAGCAATATAGATCAAGATTTACTTCTAATAATAGTTCTATAAGTTTTCAAATCGGTAATTCAATTGTAAAACAGCACAAATTCAAAAATTATTTAGAAAATTTAACTGAAATTTATCAAAAAAATCTAGTAAATTATCCTTTTTATCAGTTTTATTTAGCAGAAAATTTAATTTTTCTATCTTGGTGGCAAAAATCAACTTCTTTAGATATACCATGGCAAAGTAATACTTTAAAATCAACTTTATATAAAAAACCTATTCCACTTGAATTAAGGCTTTTTTCTTCAAAAGGAATTCTATTAGTAGGTTCATCAGAAAGTGGACGCTCTTATTTGGTTAAAAATATAGCAGCAAATTCTTTTGTTCCTTTAATAAAAATATCTATAAATAAACTTTTATATAATAAACCTGATATTATAACTGAAAGTTGGATGAATATTTTAATGGAAAGTTTACGAAGATTAAATCTTATTTTAGAATTAGCAAAAAAACTATCTCCGTGTATAGTATGGATGCAAAATATTCATGAACTTAATGTAAACCGCTCAACTCAAAATGTAGAATCTGATCCAACTTTTTTACTTGGTATTTTCTTAAAATATTTTCAAACTGGTTTTGATGAAAAAAATACTCACAATATAGTGATTATTGGTTCGACTCATGTTCCTAAAAAAGTGGATCCTGCTTTAATTTCTCCAAATAGATTAGATCAATTAATAAATATTCGAATGTTTAATATTTTACAAAGGAAAAAAAAAATTTCAATTTTATTAAATAGTAAGCATAGTAAGTATTTTTATTCGAAAAATAAAAAATCATGTATTAACGAATTTGGATATAGAACCATAGGGTATAATGCACGAGATTTAGCAGGACTTATTAATGAAATTTTATTAATTAGTATTGTTCAAAATCGATCTATAATAGAAAAAAAAACTATAAAATTAGCTTTTCATAGACAAGCTTTAGGTTCTACATATATAAATAATAAAATTATTTTTACGCAGAATTATAGTATACTTTTTTATAAAGTTGGAAAACTTCTTGTACAAAATTTTTTTACAAAAAATTCGTCTAGAAATCCTTTATATTTTGGTAACGATTTATGGAAAAAAAAATTTTATTATTTATCTAAATGGTATTTAGAACCTTCCATTTTTGAATCAACAATAAAAGAATTCACTATTTTGCCTCATATTTTAGGTTGTTTAGCCGGGTTAGCTGCTCGAGATTCTTGGTTCATATTAGAAGATAAACCAGATAATTTAATTTCACTTGATAAATATGCTGAAAATGACTTTTATTTAGCTTGTAATATTTTAGAAAGTCTTTTAATAGAGTTTTCATGGTTAGAAATATTTGAAAGAAAAAATACTAATAAAAAAAAGAATTTTAATTTTCAGTTTCAACCAAAAAATCCTTTACATATGATAAAAAAAGGACTTTTTTCAAGAATAGATCAAAATGCTAAAAACACATTGTTAGATAAATCTATTAATGAAATAATTCCTTATAAAAAAGAACTTTTTCAATTAACTGGTAATATAACTTGGGCTCCTAAATTATCTCGTCTTAACTTTATTCGTAGTAATTTATTCAATTGGATAAACAGACCTAATGAATTTAAAATTACATATAATTCTGATTTTTCAAAAAAAAGAGAAAAAAAAGAATTTAATGGCTCATCAAAAAATTCTCATTTTTTTGAGATTATTCAGCACAAAACAAAAGAGCAACTTCCTTATGAAAGAATTTTATCCCGAATAAGACGAAGAAATGTTCAAGAATTAGAATTTCAGTTAGAAGATATTTTATTGGAAGAGCAATTTGTAATATTAGGGTTTTCACGATTATTCACGGAATATCGAATGGAGTCTCGATTATCTAGTAAACCTATGTTATTTATTGGAGGAAGATTTCTTTGGGATCCTACTGGTTTATTATTTCGAAATCATCATTTTATTTTTTCACGACAAAATTTATTTATAGATGAAGAAATGTTGGGAAGATTGTATGTTACTTATGGAGCAAGAAGAGAAAGAGAAAAATCTCGTTCAAGTCAAAAAATTAAACAATTTTTTCTTCATCGTGGATATGGTCGAGATTCCATAAACGACTTTTCTATAAATTGGTGGAATCGATTACCTTTTATTGAAAAAAATAATGTTGAAACTTTTAAGCGTATTGAAGGAATTGGTGTTCAATTAAAACGCCCACAAGTATTTACCCCTGTATATTTATATCAACGTTGGTTAATTGAAAATCCATTAGAAAATATGAGTCGTTTTGAATTATTAAATAATCAACAAAGATGGTTAAAAATAAATAATTTATTATTTAATGATTCTTTTATTTATTATACTCTTTTAGAAATTTATCAATATTTATTAAAATTTTTTATCTTACATCAAATTTTATTAAATGAAATGACAAAAATATTATTTAGAAATAAATGGCTTTTTCAAAACGAAATTGAATATTTTATTAATAAAATTGACAAAATAAATTAAAAGTTATTTTATTTTATTTGAAAACATATAAAATAAATAGAAAAAATTAATAAAAAGTTTAATATATTAATAAAAAGAAATTATGGTAAAAAAAAGTTTTTTTTACCATAATTTCTTTTTATTAGTAATTTAAAATAGTTTGTTTAATAATAAAATAAAACTTTTATTTAGATTAGCTTAATAAGAAAAAATAAACACTAATAAAATTTTATTAAAATTATTTGATTTAATTTAATTTAATTAGACATGTCGGGATTGACGGGACTCGAACCCGCAACTTCCGCCTTGACAGGGCGGTGCTCTAACCAATTGAACTACAATCCCTATAAACATATATATATTTATTATGGCAATCTAAAAAGCTTTATGTCAAATTAATAATAGTTTATTAAGTAAATTTTTTTTTTATAAAAATATAAATTATAAAAAAAAATTAATTTGATTAAAAGATAGACAAAATAAAAAAAAAATATGTAAAATTTTTATGCTTATAGATATGAATAAAGTTTGGGCCGAGCTGGATTTGAACCAGCGTAGGCATTGCCAGCGGATTTACAGTCCGTCCCCATTAACCACTCGAGCATCGACCCAAAAAAAAAGATGAAAAAAATAACAAAGTTATTTCTTAGTCTAACTCTGTTATTTTTTTCAACTATTATAATTATGTAAAAAACTTTGTGTAATAATAAACTATTACAAAGATTTTTTGATAATACCCCCAGGGGAATTCGAATCCCCGTCGCCTCCTTGAAAGAGAGGTGTCCTAGGCCACTAGACGATGGGGGCTTAATCCTCATATTTATGTTACTTAATTCTTTATTTACTGTCAATAGTTAATAGTATGCTTGATTTCTTTAATTATAAATAATTACAAAAATATTTTAATAGAAACATTAAATAATAATAAATGACAAAAACGCTTAAATTTGAAAAAAAGTTAGATGAAATTTTGATTTAATTTTAAGTAATAAAATTTGAGTTGACAAATATATCCTTTTTATTACAAACTCCACTTATATTTATTTTTTAATAAATTAGCAAAATTGCCCTTTTAACTCAGTGGTAGAGTAACGCCATGGTAAGGCGTAAGTCATCGGTTCAAATCTGATAAAGGGCTTATATATTTATACTTAAATAAAAAATTCTAAATTATTTAATAAATAAATAAAATAAAAAAAAATATATATATAGAAAATTATGTTTTTTTATTTTTAAGTTATGATAAATTAATTTAATTTAAATAAAAAATTTAAATAGAAAATATTATAAAAATTTTAATGAATAAAAATATTTAGAATCAAATATAAAAAAAAAATAACAAAATATTAAATTTTGATTAACTAAATAATTACTTTTTTATAAAATATTACGACTAAATTGGATATAAGACAATTAATTGATATAATATAATCTTGATAGATTAATTATGAATCAATAACAATAGTAAGTTTATAATAAAATTTATATTTATTTCCACAAAGAATTATTTAGAATATGCAAATAATACTTTAGTAAATTTATAGATTATTATTATAAATAAATTGGCTATTCTTATAATAGATTTTACTAAAAAAAAGATGAAATAAAAAACAAATTTGAGTTAAAGGGACATGCAAGAACATAAATAATAAAGAAAAGAAAAGTTTACCTATCTTCTAAATTTTTAGTTGTTCAAAACACCAGATGTAGAAGAGTTTAAAAAAAAAAAAAAATATTATTTAATTTTTATTTTTATATTTAAGGTACTTAATAATGATTAGAATAGTTGAATAGGAGAATCACTATGACTATAGCCATTGGAAAGTCTTCCAAAGAACCAAAAGGTTTGTTTGATAGTATGGATGACTGGCTACGAAGAGACCGTTTTGTATTTGTAGGTTGGTCTGGTCTATTACTTTTTCCATGTGCTTATTTTTCTCTAGGTGGATGGTTTACAGGTACAACTTTTGTTACTTCATGGTATACTCATGGATTGGCTAGCTCTTATTTAGAAGGCTGTAATTTTCTAACTGCTGCAGTTTCTACTCCCGCTAATAGTTTAGCACACTCTTTATTGCTATTATGGGGTCCTGAAGCACAAGGAGATTCTACTCGTTGGTGTCAATTAGGAGGCTTATGGACTTTCGTTGCTCTTCATGGTGCTTTCGCACTAATAGGCTTTATGTTGCGCCAATTTGAGCTAGCTAGATCTGTACAATTACGTCCTTATAATGCAATTGCTTTTTCTGGTCCAATTGCTGTTTTCGTCTCTGTATTTCTAATCTATCCTCTTGGCCAATCAGGTTGGTTTTTTGCACCTAGCTTTGGTGTAGCAGCTATTTTTCGATTTATCTTATTCTTTCAAGGTTTTCATAACTGGACTTTAAACCCTTTTCATATGATGGGAGTTGCTGGAGTTTTAGGAGCAGCGCTTTTATGCGCTATTCATGGTGCAACTGTTGAGAATACTTTATTTGAAGATGGTGATGGTGCAAATACATTTCGTGCTTTTAACCCAACTCAATCTGAAGAAACTTATTCTATGGTTACAGCTAATCGTTTTTGGTCCCAAATTTTTGGTGTTGCATTTTCCAATAAACGCTGGTTGCATTTCTTTATGTTATTCGTACCAGTAACTGGTTTATGGATGAGCGCTATTGGAGTTGTTGGTCTGGCTTTAAATCTAAGAGCTTATGATTTTGTTTCTCAGGAAATTCGTGCAGCGGAAGATCCTGAATTTGAAACTTTCTATACTAAAAATATTCTTTTAAATGAAGGTATCCGTGCTTGGATGGCAGCTCAAGATCAGCCTCATGAAAATCTTGTATTCCCCGAGGAGGTTCTACCCCGTGGAAACGCTCTTTAATGGAACCTTATCTTTAGGTGGTCGTGATCAAGAAACCACTGGTTTTGCTTGGTGGGCTGGTAATGCGAGACTTATCAATTTATCTGGTAAATTATTAGGCGCTCATGTAGCTCATGCTGGGTTAATTGTATTTTGGGCCGGGGCAATGAATCTTTTTGAAGTAGCTCATTTTGTACCAGAAAAACCTATGTACGAACAAGGATTAATTCTACTTCCTCATCTAGCTACCTTAGGATGGGGAGTAGGTCCTGGTGGCGAAGTTATAGATACTTTCCCATATTTTGTATCTGGAGTACTTCATTCAATTTCTTCCGCAGTTTTAGGTTTTGGAGGTATTTATCATGCGCTTATTGGACCAGAAACTTTAGAAGAATCTTTTCCATTTTTTGGTTATGTTTGGAAAGATAAAAATAAAATGACTACTATTTTAGGTATCCATTTAATTTTATTAGGTGCTGGCGCTTTTCTTTCAGTATTTAAAGCCCTATATTTTGGGGGTGTTTATGATACTTGGGCTCCCGGGGGAGGCGACGTAAGAAAAATTACAAATCTTACCCTTAATCCTAGTGTTATATTTGGTTATTTACTCAAATCACCTTTTGGTGGAGAAGGATGGATTGTTAGTGTAGATAATTTAGAAGATATTATTGGAGGGCATGTTTGGTTAGGTTCTATTTGTATTTTTGGCGGAATTTGGCATATTTTAACAAAACCATTTGCTTGGGCTCGTCGTGCTCTCGTTTGGTCCGGAGAAGCTTATTTATCTTATAGTTCAGGGGCAATTGCTGTTTTTGGTTTTATCGCTTGCTGTTTCGTCTGGTTCAATAATACTGCCTATCCAAGTGAATTTTATGGTCCTACTGGGCCAGAAGCGTCTCAAGCGCAAGCTTTCACTTTCCTAGTTAGAGACCAACGGCTTGGAGCTAATGTAGGTTCTGCTCAAGGACCTACCGGTTTAGGTAAATACCTTATGCGTTCTCCAACTGGGGAGATTATTTTTGGAGGAGAAACCATGCGTTTTTGGGATCTTCGTGCTCCATGGTTAGAACCTTTACGAGGTCCTAATGGGTTAGATTTGGGTAAATTGAAAAAAGATATTCAACCTTGGCAAGAACGACGTTCTGCAGAATATATGACTCATGCTCCATTAGGTTCTTTAAATTCCGTAGGTGGTGTAGCTACTGAAATTAATGCAGTAAATTATGTTTCTCCACGAAGTTGGCTAGCTACTTCCCATTTTGTGTTAGGATTCTTTTTCTTTGTAGGTCATTCATGGCATGCAGGAAGAGCGCGTGCGGCTGCGGCTGGATTTGAAAAAGGAATTGATCGCGACTTTGAGCCTGTTCTTTCTATGACACCCCTTAATTAATAATTAAAAAAATTTAGTTATTGATAATTTAAAATGGTTCGGCTTTTTTAGTCGAACCATCTTAATAAATTTTGGGTATTTTTCATAAAAACGATTGATTTGAGAGAAGGATTAAGGGAGAGAGAGGGATTCGAACCCTCGATAGTTTTTAGAAACTATGCCGGTTTTCAAGACCGGAGCCATAAACCACTCGGCCATCTCTCCTATTTTTTGGGTGAAAAAAATAATAAGGTCACTAATTATACAATAATAAAAGCTTATTTAACAGTATTGTTACATAAATAAAAAGTAAATCTTAAATTTTTGAATTAAAAAAAAATTTATATATTTTTGACTCAGTAAGTGAATAATTGCTAGAAAAGGATTAATGGTATAACTTATTTTATATTTTTTAACTTGGAGAATCACAACCATGACTATTGCCTTTCAGTTGGCTGTGTTTGCATTAATTGCTATTTCGTTTCTATTAGTAATTGGTGTACCTGTTGTGCTTGCCTCTCCCGATGGTTGGTCAAGTAGTAAAAATGTTGTGTTTTCAGGTGCTTCATTATGGATTGGATCGGTTTTTTTGGTTGGTGTTCTCAATTCTTTTATATCATAGAATTTTATTTTCATTATACGAAATTAAAAATGAAATAAAATAAAATATTTTTATTTCCCTCCCTCTGTAGACTTTATATTATAAGTTCTAAAAGGTATTTTATACAAGTCCTCTGATAGAAAATAAATATTTTCTACTAGGGAGGGTTTTTCTATTTCATTTTATTCCAAACCATTTCAATCAATATCTTAATCAAAAAAAAATTTAATAAATAATTGACTATGTTAAAAAAAAAGTATATATATATATAAATATTTTGTATATATCTAGATATAATTGCGGGTATAGTTTAATGGTAAAATTCCTCCTTGCCAAGGAGAATATGCGGGTTCGATTCCCGCTACCCGCCTTTTTTTCACTGTCATTATCTAGTTGGAAATAATAAGAAAGGTTTAAAAATAATGAGAAATTAAAGTTTTATTTTTTGTATATATTTTTATATATATATACAAATATATATATATATATATAAATTATACTATATTCCTTTAGCATTTTATACTATATAGCGGAGACAGGATTTGAACCCATGACCTCAAGGTTATGAGCCTTGCGAGCTACCAGGCTGCTCTACTCCGCGTCATGGAATAATAACATATTTTTAATTGATTAAACAATGACTTTTTTGTTTTAACCATGAAACCCCCCAACTAGAATTAGAATTTGAAATTAGGGGGACTTTTTAATTATAGTTTTTTCTTTTTCGTGTCTCTTCAAAATTTTTCACCAACTGGATTTAGTTATTCCGGGTATAAAGCATCCATGAGCCATTTCTCTCAATACATGTCTGGATAAACCAAAATCACGATAAATTGCTCTAGGCCTTCCGGTTAAAAAACAGCGACGATGAAGTCTTGTAGGTGCACTGTTACGTGGTAAAGTTTGTAATTGTTTTTGAAATTCCCATTTTTCATCCAAAGATAAAGTTTCCTTTATTTTTTTTTTTATAGATTGACGAAATTTTTGGTATTTTTTTTCTAATTTTTGTTTTTTTCTTTCTCTTTCAATAAGACTTTTTTTTGCCATGATTTTCTTTAATGAGTAAAATATTTTTTTAGTTAAAAAAAAGTGAAATAAATTTTTTTTTCACTTTTTTTCATTTTATCCTATTCTGTTATATTCTTTTCCATATTGAATAGGATAGATGCTAGTTTTAAAACTAAACTCTATCCTATTCAATAAATTTTTTTATCCTATTTAATTTTAATAATTATTAACCAAATTTACCTGATGTAGAAGCAATCAGAAAAGCAGCATAAGTGAATATATAACCTACTGAGAAGTGGGCTAACCCAACTAACCGTGCTTGAACAATAGAAAGAGCTACTGGTTTGTCTTTCCAACGAACTAGATTAGCTAAAGGTGTACGTTCATGAGCCCAAGCTAAAGTTTCAATAAGTTCTTGCCAATATCCACGCCAAGAAATTAAGAACATGAATCCAGTGGCCCAAACAAGATGTCCAAATAAAAACATCCATGCCCAAACAGATAAACTATTCATACCAAATGGATTATACCCATTAATAAGTTGTGAAGAGTTTAACCATAGATAATCTCGTAACCATCCCATTAAATATGTAGAAGATTCATTAAATTGAGCTACATTTCCTTGCCATAAAGTAATATGTTTCCAATGCCAATAAAAAGTAACCCACCCAATAGTATTTAGCATCCAAAAAACAGCTAAATAAAAAGCATCCCATGCTGAAATATCACAAGTTCCACCTCGTCCTGGGCCATCACAGGGAAAACTATAACCAAACTCTTTTTTATCTGGCATTAATTTAGAGCCACGCGCATCTAAAGCACCTTTTACTAAGATTAATGTAGTTGTATGTAAACCTAAAGCAATAGCATGATGAACTAAGAAATCTCCAGGACCAATAGTTAAAAATAATGAATTGCTATTATTATTAACAGCATCTAACCAACCCGGTAGCCATAAAGTCTGGCCAGAATTGAAAGCTGGACTATCTGCTGAGGATAAAAGCACATCAAAACCATACAAAGCTTTACCATGAGCAGATTGTATCCATTGAGCAAATACAGGTTCAATTAAAATTTGTTTTTCTGGAGTACCAAAAGCAAGCATAACATCATTATGAACATAAAGCCCCAAAGTATGAAAGCCTAAAAATAGACTAGCCCAACTTAAATGTGATATAATTGCTTCTTTATGTTCTAACATTCTTGCTAATACATTATCTTTATTTTGTTCTGGATTATAGTCTCTTATGAAGAAAATAGCTCCATGAGCAAAAGCACCTGTCATTATAAAGCCAGCAATATATTGGTGATGGGTATATAATGCAGCTTGAGTAGTAAAGTCTTGCGCTATAAATGCGTATGGAGGTAAAGAATACATATGTTGAGCTACTAAAGAAGTAATAACTCCTAAACAAGCTAAAGCTAGACCTAATTGAAAATGGAGAGAATTGTTAATAGTATCATAAAGACCCTTATGTCCACGACCCAAGCGGCCTCCTGGAGGGGTATGTGCTTCTAAAATTTCTTTTATACTATGACCAATACCAAAATTAGTTCTATACATATGACCGGCTATAATAAAAATAACTGCAATAGCTAAATGGTGGTGCGCCATATCAGTCAACCATAAACTTTGTGTTTGCGGATGAAATCCTCCGAGAAAGGTCGAAATAGCAGTGCCTGATCCTTCAGAAGTACCAAATAAATGACTATTTGAGTCAGGATTTTGAGCATAAACATTCCATTGTCCTGCAAAAAAAGGTCCTAAACCTTGGGGATGTGGTAATGCTGTTAATAAATTATTCCATCTTACATGTTCACCTCGAGATTCAGGAATAGCTACATGAACTAAATGTCCAGTCCATGCTAGAGAACTTACTCCAAAAAGTCCTGATAAATGATGGTTAAGACGAGATTCTGCATTTTTAAACCATGAAACACTTGGTTTCCATTTTGGCTGTAAATGTAACCAGCCAGCTATTAGAAAAAGAGCCGAAATGGATAATAGAAAAAGAGCTCCCGTATAAAGATCTTGATTACTACGTAAACCAATTGTATACCACCATTGATATACTCCAGAATAAGCTATATTAACTGGACCTGACGCTCCGCCTCTAGTAAATGCTTCTACAGCTGGTTGACCAAAATGTGGATCCCAAATTGCATGAGCAATTGGTCGTACATGTAAAGGATCTTGTACCCATGCTTCGAAATTACCTTGCCAAGCTACGTGGAATAAATTACCAGAAGTCCATAAAAAAATGATTGCTAGCTGACCAAAGTGAGAAGCAAAAATTTTTTGATAAAGACGCTCTTCAGTTATATCATCATGACTTTCAAAGTCATGTGCAGTTGCGATACCAAACCAAATACGACGAGTAGTTGGGTCTTGAGATAGGCCCTGGCTGAATTTTGGAAATCTTGATGCCATAATGCTTTTCAAATCCTCCTAGCCATTATCCTACTGAAATAATTCTCGCTAGGAAGAATGCCCATGTTGTGGCAATCCCACCCAGAAGGTAATGAGCTACTCCTACAGCACGGCCTTGTACAATACTTAAGGCTCTAGGCTGAATAGCAGGGGCAACTTTTAATTTATTGTGAGCCCAAACGATAGATTCAATAAGCTCTTGCCAATATCCACGACCACTAAATAGAAACATTAAACTAAAGGCCCGAACAAAATGAGCGCCTAAAAATAAAGGACCATATGCAGATAATGAAGAACCATAAGATTGAATTACTTGAGATGCTTGTGCCCATAAAAAGTCACGAAGCCATCCATTAATTGTAATTGAACTTTGTGCGAAATTTCCTCCTGTAATATGAGTAACAATTCCTTGATCGCTGATACTACCCCATACATCAGATTGCATTTTCCAGCTAAAATGAAAAATAACTACTGAAATAGCGTTATACATCCAGAATAAACCTAGAAAAACATGATCCCAAGCAGATACTTGACATGTTCCGCCTCTCCCAGGTCCATCACAAGGAAATCTAAAACCAAGATTAGCTTTATCTGGTATTAAACGAGAACTACGTGCAAATAAAACACCTTTTAATAGTATTAAGACAGTTACGTGAATAGTAAAAGCATGAATATGATGTACTGAAAAGTCCGCGGTTCCTAATGGAATTGGTAATAAAGCTACTTTTCCACCTACTGCAACTAAATCACCACCTCCCCAAGTTAAACTCGTACTTGCTGTTGCATTGGGAGCTGTTAAACTAGGTGCTAAGGCATGAGTATTTTGTATCCATTGAGCAAAAACAGGTTGTAATTGTATAGCAGTATCTGAAAACATATCTTGAGGGCGGCCTAAAGCACTCATTGTATCATTGTGAATGTATAGCCCAAAACTATGGAAACCTAAAAAGATACAAACCCAGTTTAAATGTGATATTATTGCATCACGGTGTCGTAAAACACGATCTAATAAATTATTGTATTGAGTTGTTGGATCATAGTCTCTTACCATAAAAATAGCTGCATGTGCAGCAGCTCCAACTATAAGAAAACCGCCAATCCACATATGATGTGTGAATAACGAAAGTTGAGTAGCATAATCAGTCGCTAAATATGGATAAGGAGGCATAGAATACATATGATGAGCTACTATAATAGTTAAAGAACCTAGCAGAGCTAAATTAATAGCTAGTTGAGCATGCCATGAAGTGGTTAAAATTTCATATAATCCCTTATGACCTTCGCCTGTAAATGGACCTTTATGAGCTTCTAGAATTTCCTTTATACTGTGACCAATACCAAAATTAGTTCGATACATATGACCAGCTACCAGAAAAAGAACTGCAATTGCTAAATGATGGTGCGCTGTATCAGTTAACCATAAACCTCCAGTAATTGGGTTTAATCCTCCGCGAAAAGTTAAAAAATCTGAATATTCTGACCAATTTGGAGTAAAAAATGGAGTTAATCCTTTAGAAAAACTTGGATAAAGCTGAGCTAGAAGATCACGATTTATAATAAATTCATGAGGAAGTGGTATTTCTTTGGGATCCACTCCGGCATCTAAAAGTCGATTAATAGGTAAAGAAACATGCACTTGGTGTCCTGCCCAACCTAAAGATCCTAAACCTAATAGACCTGCTAAATGATGGTTTAACATAGATTCTACATTTTGAAACCAAGCTAATTTAGGAGCAGCTTTATGATAATGAAACCATCCAGCAAAAAGCATTAAAGCTGCAAAAACTAATCCACCTATTGCAGTCGCATAAAGCTGTAATTCATTAGTTATTCCAGAAGCTCGCCAAAGTTGAAAAAAGCCGGAGGTTATTTGTATTCCTTGAAAACCTCCACCTACATCTCCATTCAAAATTTCTTGTCCTACTATTGGCCAAACAACTTGAGCACTGGGTTTAATGTGAGTAGGATCACTTAGCCATGCTTCATAATTTGAAAAACGAGCCCCATGAAAATACATACCACTTAGCCAAATAAAAATAACAGCTAGTTGACCAAAGTGAGCACTAAATACTTTACGAGAAATTTCTTCTAAATCATTTGTGTGACTGTCAAAATCATGAGCGTCAGCATGTAAGTTCCAAATCCAAGTTGTAGTATTAGGACCCTTAGCCAAAGTTCTCGAAAAATGCCCTGGTTTAGCCCATTTTTCAAAAGAAGTTTTTACGGGATCTTTTTCTACCAAAATCTTGACTTCTGGTTCCGGTGAACGAATAGTCATCGAGGTTCTCCTCTCTTCAGACGAGGCATAGGAAAAACCCACCAATAATGAATAGTAAACTTCTAAAAGATATTTATGACTTTCTTATCCAACTTTTTTTTCAGTTTAAAACTGGGGCGACTATAATACAGAAGTTACTTAGGGCAGGTATTCAAATTTATTATGACACATCTTTAAGGTGCTTAATGGACCGTATTAATTTCAATACTATTTTCAGTTAAAGTAATTTAAATTTATCTTTTATTATTTTTTTTTTATTTAAAACGCCCTGTTATTTTTAACCAATTTTGCGCTTCAATATAATTGCTTGGAGCAAGCGAGATTGCCTGTTTCCAATAATCTGCTGCTTGGTTAAACCAAGCTTCGGATGCTTCAGAGTCTCCTTGCTGAATAGCTTGTTCTCCCCGGTTGGGATAGGTAAAAATATCTTCCCTTAGAACCGTACATGAGAGTTTCCTACCTCATACGGCTCACTTAATCAAATTTACTATATTATTACTTAATTAAAAAATTTGTGCAAATTTTTTAATTATTCATTTTTTTATTTAATTAATATTTAATAATTATTTAATAATTTTAATGATAGTAAGATTTATAATAGAAAATTAGTTAATGAAATAAGTTTTAAATAAAATTTTAAAGAAAAATTTTCGTTTTCTTTTTCTTTTATTTTTATCCTTTCTCCCATAAAAAAAATTATAAAAAAAATAAAATTTTTTAGAGTAACTATCTTATTTTTAATTAAATTTTATTAGTATTTAATGATTAATTTATCAAAAATACTTGATCTCTTTAGGATCTGAGACTACACCGCTGTTTATTCAATTATTATTCAATTCAACTTTATTACATAAGTGAATTTTCTAAGTAAACAGATTTTTTTATTGGACCATAATTTTAATATTGGATCGTTACGGCGCTTTTCTAACAAATTTAATTACATTATCCATAGAGGTTTTAGACTTTTCTTTAAATCGTTCTTTATTTTTAAATATTTTTAGATTCTATAATGAAGTTTTATTTATTACAGCTAATAAAAATCTTTTTTACTGATTTATATGTAATAAGTCTCCACTTTTTTTTTATTTATGTCTATAATTTGTGGTAGTTTTTTACTAAAAAAATATATTATATTGATAGTCGCACGTAATGACAGATCACAGCCATATTATTAAAAGCTTGCGGTAAAGATGGATTTCGTTCTAATGCTTGAAAATAATATTCTAAAGCTTTTGCGTGTTCTCCATTACTTGTATGAATAAGACCTATATTGTATAGTATATAACTTCGATCATAGGGGTCAATTTCTAAGCGCATAGCTTCATAATAATTTTGTAAAGCTTCTGCATATTCTCCTTCAGATTGAGCTGACATTCGTTACGATCGTCTATATAATTCTAGAAAAATAAATAAACTTCGTTTCAAAACCGTACATGAAATTTTCATTTCATACGGCTTCTCTTGTTTAATATATAAACGGGATTAATCTATAAAATTTATAAAAAAGTTTTACCCAATATAATAAATTACCAAGGGCTAGTTTTTTCAAAAAATAGCTAGCCATCCTTCTTTTAAAAGGATTTTTATTTCAATTTTAAATTGAATCTTTAAATTTTTCTTTGTTCCTAATACTTTGTTTCTTAAAGGATTAGCTTTTTCGACAATCTCCGATGGTTATATGAGTACCCAATTTACAAATGAGATGGATTTTTGTTTTCCTAACCATAAATTTATTAGTAAATAATTTTTACTATTGCGTATAAAAAATTTTTATTTAAAATTTGACGAAGTTTTTGTGTTGTCGATTTCTACACGTAATGCTTTTCCAACTATGTATGCTTATAAAATAAACTTAAAATTATAGCGTTAACCTTTTGCTTAATACTTTAATTCCTAGAAAATTGAAAGATTAAAGGCTACATTAATCGAGGGTACACGACAGAAGGAATTCTTTTTTCTAAATCAACCTTCACTAAGTATAAGTTTCATGTAATTAAATGTTTTCATGTTTTATTCCCTATAAAATTCATTTTAACAAGAGTTCAAAAGTCAAATCGCACCATCTCTATAATAACTAAAAGCTTCTTTTTCCCTTTGTGTAGTCGGAATTATTCGTAATAAAATGTCAGCAACAATTGTAAAAGTTTTATCAATAAAATTATCATTCTTTTGAGATCGAGGCATAATCAAATAGAGCTTTGGCAAATTTTTAATATTCCCTTTATTTGAGAATAAATCCATTAAATTTTTTTTATAATATATTTATTTAAATACAAATATATATATATATTAAATATTTAAATAAATTTAATTTCTTAATTAAAAAAACTAAAAAACTTGCTATTCTACAAACTTATGACTTAAAATTACAGAAAAATATTATAGGAAAGATGGCCGAGTGGTCGAAGGCGTAGCATTGGAAATGCTATGTAGGCTTTTGTTTACCGAGGGTTCGAATCCCTCTCTTTCCGGAGTTATAAACTTTTATTATGTATGTAATTAAAAATACTATTAATTCTTAGTTAAGCTTGACGAGAATAATATTCTACAACTAATAATTCATTTATTTTTAAACCAATTGATTCACGATCTAATATTTGATTAACTAATCCTTTTTTTTCTAAAGAACTATAAGTTAAATGATTTGGTATTTTAGATTTTTGATAAAACTCTATATTTTTACTAATTATAGTTTCAGATTTTCGTTGATTTTTTATAGTAATAAAATCCTGAGGTTTACACCGATAACTTGGTATATCTACTATACAATTATTAACTAAAATATGTCTATGATTTACTAATTGTCTTGCTCCAGGAATCGTGGGAGCCATACCTAATCGAAAAATAACATTATCTAAACGCATTTCGGGTAATTGTAATAAAACTTCACCTGTGGATCCTTTTGCTTTTCTAGCAATACGTACATAATTAAGTAATTGTCGTTCTGTTATTCCATAATGAAAACGTAATTTTTGTTTTTCCTCCAAACGAATGCGATACTGAGAAATTTTTTTATTAGATGTTGATTGATTGATAGAACTAGATTTTAACTGGGGTGTTTTATTAGTTAGTCCTGGTAAAGTTCCCAAACGACGTATTATTCTTACACGAGGTCCTCGATAACGGGACATAAAAACTCCTTATTTTTACAAAAAAAATTTACAGAAAGAAGGATAAAATAATAATAATAATAATATTCATAATAAAAAGTAAAAGATATTTAATCAATTTATTTTTTTTTATAAAGTTTTTTTATTTCAAATTTATTCAACTTTTTTCACCAAAAAATTATATTTTTTTTTTTGGTCAAGAACATCATAACATGAGAGACACTACAAAAAAAATAATATTACTTTTTTTATATAAATAAACTTTTAAAAGTTTTTAAATTTTTTATTTTAAGATCTATTTTTAGTAATATATTTATCATTAAAAAAAGCCCGCTATCGGAGTCGAACCGATGACCGTCGCATTACAAGTGCGGTGCTCTGACCTCTGAGCTAAGCAGGCTCTATTAATAGAAGTAAATAATAATAACAATTATTTTTTTATTCTATTTTGGGTAACTTAATTATTATATCAATAAAAATTTAATAATGCAATAATTTAGTTCAAAAAAAATGTTGGATTTTACTAATTAAAAAAAAATTATATATATATATATATACATAAAGTGTTGCCTTAAAACTTATAAAATATTATAATTGTTTAATATAGTAAAATTTTACTAAAAAAAATTTTTTTTTTTATAGAATTTTATTTTTTAATTTGAACTAACAAAAAAAGGGGGTATGGCGGAATTGGTAGACGCTACGGACTTAAATAATTTGAGCGTTAGTAGAAAAACTTACTAAATGCTAGCTTTCAGATTCAGGGAAACTTAGGTTGATAAAAATATAAGCAATCCTGAGCCAAATCTTATTTCGTTCGAGAATAAAATAGGTGCAGAGACTCAATGGAAGCTATCCTAACGAATAATATTTTTAAAATTATTTAAAATTCATTTTTTAGATATTAAGCGAGGATAAAGATAGAGTCCAATTTTACATGTTAATCTTAGCAACAATTTAAATTGTAGTAAAAAGAAAATCCGTTGGCTTTATTGACCGTGAGGGTTCAAGTCCCTCTACCCCCAAAACTATAATTTTTTATTGACATAAACTGGAAGTTTATGTTAGGATAAGCCAATCAAAAAAGCCGGAATAGCTCAGTTGGTAGAGCAGAGGACTGAAAATCCTTGTGTCACCAGTTCAAATCTGGTTTCTGGCATTATAAGATTATTTTATATATCTTTTTATTTTTATTATATATTTATTTTATGATATATTTACATATACATTAATTTGTTTTATTGTCTAATTTAAGACAATAAAACAAATTAAAAAAAAAATAAAAAAGTAGATCTCTAATTAATATATTTATTCACATAGAATAAAATTTCTTTTAACTTCTAAATTTAGATTAATAAGAATCTTGTAATTCATAAAAATCCGGTACAATGTAATCTTTACGTAAAGGCCAACCAATCCAAGTATCAGGCATTAATATACGTTTAAGACGTGGATGATTTTCATAATAAATTCCTAGCATATCATAAGATTCCCGTTCTTGAAAATCTGCACTTTTCCAAATCCAAAAAACAGATGGTATTTTAGGCTTTTGTCTTGATACAAAAATTTTTATACATATTTCTTCGGGTTGATCTGCATTATTTTGTATTTTTGTAGAATGATATACACTAGCTAATAACCCACCAGGTGCTACATCATAAGCACATTGGGAACGAAGATAATTAAAACCATAAACATATAAAGCAACTGCTATAGAAAGCCAATTTTCAGATTTAATTTGTAAAATTTCTACACCTTGATAATCAAAACCTAAAGGTCGATGAGCTAGGTTATGTTTTGCTAACCAACCAGATAATCGCCCTTGTATTTTAGTAGTAGTAGTAGAACCATCTGTATAAGTATTTAACATATTTAAGTTTTTAAAAAATTCTATTTATTTCGAATATTTTTTTTATTATTCTCTTTTTCTAATAAAAAAGTTAAATTTTTATTTTTTTCAATTAAATCAAAATTTTCTAAAGTTGAATTAATTTGAAATTTAGAAAATTGAGGATATAACTGTTTATTGGATTGTTTAGTATTAATAGTAGATACAAAATTAAATTTATGATTTAATGTTAAATATCTCTCTCCTTGTTTAAATTTATCTTTATCTTTATATGTTTCTTGAGCTACTTTTTTACGAAGTTTTATTATAGCATCTATAATAGCTTCCGGTTTTGGTGGACAACCAGGTAAATAAATATCTACAGGAATTAATTTATCTACTCCACGAACTGTACTATACGAATCTGTACTAAACATACCTCCCGTAATAGTACATGCTCCCATAGCAATCACATATTTAGGCTCAGGCATTTGCTCATATAATCTTACTAAAGATGGTGCCATTTTCATTGTTACAGTACCAGCTGTTATTATAAGATCTGCTTGTCTTGGACTAGATCTTGGAACTAAACCATAACGATCGAAATCGAAGCGTGAGCCAATTAATGAGGCGAATTCAATGAAACAGCAACTAGTACCATAAAGAAGTGGCCATAAACTAGAAAGTCTAGCCCAATTTGAAAAATCATTAAAAGTTGTTAAAATAATTGAATTTGAGTTTTTTTGATTGGAGAGTGAATTTATAAGTGGCTTCATAGAATTATTAATTTGATTTTTATAATCGTATTCGTTAGAATTTAAGACCATTCTAGTGCTCCTTTGCGCCATGCATAGACTAAACCGATAATCGAAATAGATAAAAAAACTGAAACTTCAATGAAAGCAGATAGGCCTAATTCGTTAAAACTCATAGCCCAAGGATAAAGAAAAACTGTTTCTATATCGAAAATAACAAAAACTAGAGCGAACATATAATAGCGAATTTGAAACTGAATCCAAGCATCACCCATTGGTTCTATACCCGATTCATAACTAGTTAGTTTTTCTGGTCCTTGATCATTATTACTAATAGGTGTTAAAATTTTAGAAATTGAGAAAGTTAATATAGGAATAAAACTGGCTATTAATAAAAAAATAAAAAAAGAATTGTATTTAGGCAATAAAAACATTAATATACTCCTGTAAAATAAGAAGAACAATTTTATTTTAAATAAAAATAAAATTTAATTAATTAAATATTTTATTCATATATACATATGAATAAAATATTCAATATATATATATACAAACTATAAACAAATATATGGACTAGTAGGAAGTGATAATAATAATAATAACTTAAATACTAAATATTTTAATAATTTAGGGCTATACGGATTCGAACCGTAGACAATCTCGGTAAAATAGTTAAAAATATTTATTTGAAATGTACTTATAACTATTTTAGGAACCCAACATGCAATTTTTATTGCATTGGGCTCTTTCATCAACTAAAAAGAAATTTAGTTATTTTGCTATCCTTTTTTTTTACTGAAATAATGAAATAGCTCCGTGTGCTTAAAAAATCTTTTGAAGCAATCCCAAAGTTAAAAAAAAAAATTAATGTTGACATAGGTTTGCTTAATTTAGCATGGATTTACTCAGAATGAATTTCTATTACTTGCAGATTTTGAAACTTTATACACCTTAAAGCTTATTAAGTAAGAAGATAGAATATCTCGAGGTCCTCGTACTTATCCTCATCATGCTTAGCATTGAATAATTTTCAATTTTTACCATATCAACTAAAAGATAAATTTTAATTTATTATAAATTAAAATTTAATTTTTTGTCATGCTATTTTTCTGTTATATTAATTATAAAAGTAAGACAAAATATTTCATAGAATAAGATTTATTCTGAATCGTATAACACAATAAAATTTTTAAAAGCATTGGCGCACGTGTAAACGAGGTGCTCTACCGCTGAGCTATAGCCCTTATTATTATTTTCAATCAATAATATAGTAACATAATTTCTTTTTTTTTGTCAAGACAATTATTCAAATAAAATAAAAGATTTTTTTTTTATTTTATATATTTTTTAAATAGATTCATAAAAATATTGCTTATATTTTAATTAATAGGCTAAAATATTAATAGCCTACTTAACTCAGTGGTTTAGAGTATCGCTTTCATACGGCGAGAGTCATTGGTTCAAATCCAATAGTAGGTAAATAAGTAATAAAAGAACTCAATGGTATATAGATTATATACCATTAAGTTCACTAAAATTTTTAATTTTAGGAAATAGCTTCAATAGCTTCTAAGCGTGCTTTTGCTCTTTCCAAAGCCAAATTAGCTTCAATAGCTTGTTTTCTACCGTTCGCTTGAGATAGCTTAGTTTGAGCCATCTGAAAAGTTTCTTGAGCATCTTGCAAATCTATTTCATTAGCTTTTTCTGCTTCATTTACCAGAATTGTCATTTGATTATTGTCTATCATAGCAAAACCACCCATTAATGCCATAGTAGACCATTTTTCATTAAGTCGTATTTTTATAATACCTATATCTAAGGCTGTTAAAAGTGGTGCATGGTTAGGTAATATACCAATTCGACCACTATTTGTAGATAAAATAATTTCTTGTACTTCAGAATTCCAAACAATTCGATTTGGAGCCATTACACGAAGATTTAGGGTCATGTTTTATTAATTCTCCACTTGTAAGGTTGCAGCCTTTGCAGTAGCTTCATCAATATTACCCACTAAATAAAAAGCTTGCTCAGGAAAACTATCTAATTCCCCAGAAAGAATCATTTGAAAACCTTTAATGGTTTCGATAAGACTAACATATTTACCTGGAGAACCTGTAAATACTTCTGCTACGAAAAACGGTTGTGATAAAAAACGCTCAATTTTTCGTGCTCTTGCTACAGTTAATCTGTCTTCTTCTGATAATTCATCAAGTCCAAGAATAGCTATAATATCTTGTAATTCTTTATAGCGTTGTAATGTCTGCTTAACTCCCTGAGCTGTTTCATAATGCTCTTCACCTACAATCCAAGGTTGAAGCATAGTAGAAGTTGAATCTAAAGGATCTACTGCTGGATAAATACCTTTAGCTGCTAATCCTCTTGATAATACAGTAGTTGCATCTAAATGTGCAAAAGTTGTAGCAGGAGCTGGGTCAGTTAAGTCATCCGCAGGTACATAAACTGCTTGAATTGAAGTAATAGAGCCTTCTTTTGTTGAAGTTATTCTTTCTTGTAAAGTACCCATTTCTGTACTTAAAGTTGGTTGATAACCTACAGCAGATGGCATTCTACCTAATGAAGCAGATACTTCTGAGCCGGCTTGAACAAAACGAAAAATATTATCAATAAATAAAAGCACATCTTGTTTATTAACATCTCTAGAATATTCGGCCATTGTTGAAGCAGTTAACCCTACTCTCATACGAGCTCCAGGCGGCTCATTCGTTTGACCATAAACTAAAGCTACTTTTGATTCTGAAATATTTTCTTCATTAATTACTTTTGACTCTTTCATTTCCATGTAAAGATCATTTCCTTCACGAGTACGTTCCCCTACTCCACCAAATACAGATACACCACCATGTGCTTTAGCAATGTTATTAATTGATTCCATAATAAGTACTGTCTTTCCTACACCAGCTCCTCCAAACAATCCAATTTTCCCACCACGTCGATAAGGAGCTAAAAGATCTACTACTTTAATTCCTGTTTCAAAAATAGATAATTTAGTATCTAATTGTGTAAAAGCCGGAGCAGATCTATGAATCGGGAAGGTTGTACTAGCATCTACAGGACCGGGATTATCAACAGTTTCTCCTAAAACGTTAAAAATACGTCCAAGAGTAGCTTCCCCAACTGGAACACTCAAAGGAGCTCCTGTATCAATAACTTGCATTCCTCTCATTAAACCATCTGTCGCACTCATAGCAACAGCTCGAACCTTATTATTTCCTAATAATTGCTGAACCTCACAAGTAACATTAATTTCTTGACCTGCTGTATTTTGACCCTTAACTATTAAAGAATTATAAATATTAGGCATTTTACCTGGAGAAAAAGTAACATCTAATACGGGACCAATAATTTGAGTAATACGTCCTATATTTTTAGCAATAAGTGTTGAAGTACCAAACGTGCGAGAATCTGTTTTCATAAAATTTAGAAGTAATAAATTAGTTGCTTGTTATATTGAAAAAATATTTAGTATCAACTCGATCATTTAATTATTGAAGAAAAAAATTACTTTCAATTAATTACTTATATATAGATATAAGTATATGAAATAAAAAAATTAAAAAGTGTAAGAAATAAATATTTTTTAGAATCTAAAAATATTAGTAAATAATAAATATATTTAAATAAAAAAAAATTATTTTATTTTCAAAAAATAAATTAAATTAGGTAATAGTTTATTTTTTTATTTCTTATTATGATTATGTTTTTAATTAAATTTTATTTTTATTAATGAGTTTAACATTCAAAAGATTATTAGGTCAATGCTTATACAAATAAAACTCATTTACTAAAAATAATCTGAGTTGCATCAAATGTAAAAAATACTATACAATGATACTGTTTTGTTATAGTAAAATAACTTTGTCTAAAAATAGACAAAATGAAATACCAAAGATGTTTTTTTATAAGATTAAAATAAAAAAACTTATTTGTCGAGCAGACCTCATCTTTTCAAGAGTTATCAATTGAGTTGTAGGGAGGGACCTATGTCACCACAAACGGAGACTAAAGCAGGTGTTGGATTTAAAGCTGGTGTTAAAGATTACAGATTAACTTATTACACTCCAGATTATCAGACTAAAGAAACTGATATTTTAGCAGCATTTCGAATGACTCCTCAACCAGGAGTACCCGCTGAAGAGGCAGGAGCTGCAGTAGCTGCGGAATCTTCCACTGGTACATGGACAACTGTCTGGACTGATGGACTTACCAGTCTTGACCGTTATAAAGGACGATGCTATGATCTTGAAGCAGTTCCTGGAGAAGAGAATCAATATATTGCTTATGTTGCTTACCCATTAGATCTATTTGAAGAAGGTTCTGTTACCAATTTATTTACTTCTATCGTTGGTAATGTTTTTGGATTTAAAGCTTTACGAGCTTTACGTCTAGAAGATTTACGTATTCCTCCAGCTTATTCCAAAACTTTCCAAGGCCCACCTCATGGTATTCAAGTTGAAAGAGATAAATTAAATAAATATGGTCGTCCATTATTAGGATGTACTATTAAACCAAAATTGGGTTTATCTGCTAAAAACTATGGTAGAGCTGTATATGAATGTCTTCGTGGTGGACTTGATTTCACAAAAGATGATGAAAATGTAAATTCTCAACCTTTTATGCGTTGGAGAGATCGTTTCTTATTTGTAGCTGAAGCTATTTATAAATCTCAAGCTGAAACAGGTGAAATTAAAGGACATTATTTAAATGCTACCGCAGGTACATGTGAAGAAATGATGAAAAGAGCTCAGTTTGCTAGAGAATTAGGTATGCCTATTGTCATGCACGACTATTTAACAGGTGGTTTTACTGCAAATACTAGTTTGGCCCATTACTGTCGTGATAATGGCTTGCTTCTTCATATTCACCGTGCAATGCATGCAGTTATTGACCGACAAAAAAATCATGGTATGCATTTCCGTGTATTAGCTAAGGCATTACGATTATCCGGTGGAGACCATATTCACGCTGGTACTGTTGTAGGTAAACTCGAAGGAGAACGTCAAGTAACTTTAGGATTTGTTGATCCACCTCGTGATGATTATATTGAGAAAGATAGAAGCCGTGGTATTTATTTCACCCAAGATTGGGTTTCTCTACCAGGTGTTTTACCTGTAGCTTCTGGTGGTATTCATGTTTGGCATATGCCAGCATTAACTGAAATCTTTGGAGATGATTCTGTATTACAGTTTGGTGGAGGAACTTTAGGTCACCCTTGGGGTAATGCACCTGGAGCAGTTGCTAACAGAGTTGCCTTAGAAGCTTGTGTACAAGCTCGTAATGAAGGACGTGATCTTGCTCGCGAAGGTAATGAAGTTATTCGTGAAGCTACCAAATGGAGTCCTGAATTAGCTGCGGCTTGTGAAGTTTGGAAAGAAATTAAATTTGAGTTTGAGACAATTGATACTATATAATTTAATTTTTTTTTTTACTTTTATTTCTGTCAAAGTAAGTTCTTAAATTTAGTGAAATAAAAAAAGAATAAATTAATAATAAGTATAAAAAAATCCTATAGATTTTTTTATACTTATTATTAATTAGAGATTTTAATTTGTTTTATTTATTAATAATCAATAAAACAAATTAAAATCCCATTTTTGAAGGTTTTGTAGCTCAGTGGATTAGAGCGTATGGTTCCGAACCATGAAGTCAAGGGTTCAAATCCCTTCTAAACCATTAAATAAAAAATAAATTCTTTTAATTCGTTTTTTTTATTTGTGTTAAACTTTAATTATATATTATGTTAGGTAAAAAAAAATTTAATATTATTGATTATTAAAAAATATTAATTATATAAAATATGTATTCACTGTTAATGTGGAAAAATTAAATAAAAACTACTAATATGTCTTTAATGAATTGGTTTGAAGATAAACGCCGATTTGGTGGCTTAATTGGAGCTTCTATCGAAAAAGCTACAAAAGGATATATTCTTAATGAAAGAAAAAGACTTAAAGTTAATACTACTAACGGACTATGGACTCGACGTGATAATTGTGAAAATATTCTTTATGTTAGATTTTTGAAACAAAACAAATCTATTTGTGAAGAATGTGGATATCATTTACAAATAAGCAGTACAGAAAGAATTGAACTTTTAATTGATCGTGGAACCTGGCAGCCTATGGATGAAGATATGGTTGCTCGAGATGTTCTCAAATTTTCCGATGAAGATTCTTATAAAAGTCGTGTTATTTTTTATCAAAAAAGAACTGGTTTAACTGATGCTATTCAAACAGGTATAGGTGAATTAAATAAAAATTTAATTGCTCTTGGAGTTATGGAGTTTCAATTTATGGGAGGAAGTATGGGTTCTGTGGTGGGTGAAAAAATAACTCGCCTTATTGAATATGCTACTGAAAAATCTATGCCATTAATTATTGTATGTTCTTCTGGAGGAGCACGAATGCAAGAAGGAACATTAAGCTCAATGCAAATGGCTAAAATCTCGTCTGTTTTACAAATTCATCAAGCTAAAAAAAAATTCCTTTATATAGCTATTCTTACATATCCTACAACCGGTGGAGTTACTGCTAGTTTTGGTATGTTAGGAGATATAATTATTGCTGAACCTAAAGCATATATTGCATTTGCTGGTAAAAGAGTAATCGAACAAACATTACGTCAAAAAATACCATATGGTTTTCAAGTTGCTGAATCTTTATTTGATCATGGTTTACTTGATTTAATTGTTCCACGTAACCTTCTAAAAGGAGTTTTAGGTAAAATATTTGAACTTTATGGTTTAGCTGCTTATAAAGAACATAATAATTCTTTTTTTTAATTTAATATTTGTTTTATGAATTTCTTTTTTTTAATAAAAATTTTAATTAAATTTTTTTTATTCTTTTTAAATGTTATAATTTTTGTATAGATGCTAAAATTTTATATATTAATATAACTACTTTATTTAAATTTTAATTAAATTTTTAATATTTATTTATTTTTAAGTTAAGATTAAAAAACTTTTAAGTAATTATAAAAAAATATATTAACATCTTTTTTAGAAAAACGGTATAATTAACTTTCTTATTTTTTTATAACTATTTTTTCTACAAATAATATTATTTATTAAAGGTAATTTTTTTATGACAGCTTCTTATTTACCTTCGATTTTCGTTCCTCTAATAGGTCTAGTTTTTCCAGCAATTACAATGGCTTCTTTATTTATATATATTGAACAAGACGAAATAATCTAAAATTTTTATTAAAAAATTAATAAAAATTTTAGATTATTCTTATATTTCGTCTATTTATTAATTTTTAAATTTATACTTTTTAATCAAATTTCAATCAATAAATATATATATATCTATATATAAATATGTATATAGATATATATATAAATAAAAGTGGCAGATTCTAATTATAAAAAACCTATATAAAAAAAATTAATATAGTTTTTTATTTTATTTGAATCTAATAAAAAACTATATTAATCTTTTTTTTTTAAACTACTAAATATTAATTTAATATATAAAAAAATTTAGTTTTGTTTTTTGCTAGTATCCTATATATATTTCATAAATTTTTGGAGACGTGACTATGAAGCGTGAATCTGAATGGCTTTGGGTAGAGCCTATAATAGGATCTCGAAGAATCAGTAATTTTTGTTGGGCATTCATTCTTTTATTTGGTGCATTTGGATTTTTTTCCGTAGGATTTTCCAGTTATTCCGGCAAAGATCTAATACCTTTCTTATCATCTCAACAAATTATTTTTGTACCTCAAGGGGTTGTAATGTGTTTTTATGGTATTGCAGGGTTATTTCTTAGTTTCTATTTATGGTGCACGATCTTATGGAATGTAGGTAGTGGTTATAATAAATTCGATAAAAAAGAAAAAATTGTTTCTTTATTTCGTTGGGGATTTCCTGGGAAAAATCGGCGTATTTATATTAATTTCTTTATGAAGGATATACAAGGAATACGTATGGAAGTTCAAGAAGGTATTTACCCTCGGCGTATCCTCTATATGAAAATAAAAGGTCAACAAGATATTCCTTTAACACGCTTTGGGGAAAAATTGACTTTGAGAGAAATTGAAGAAAAAGCTGCAGAATTAGCTCGATTTTTACGTGTATCTATAGAAGGACTTTAGAATTAAAAAATAAAAAAAAATTCTTTAAAATAATTTTTAATTTGTCTAATTAATATAGAATAAAAAACTTTAATATTGTTTTTTCCGTTTTAGCGAATTTTAATTAAATAGTATTTATGAAATCTTATTATGTGCAATTCTATTTTTGGTTATCAAAAACTCCATACCGTTCTTTGGAAAGAGCTTATAAAACAAGCAAAAAAATACAATATATAAAAAAAGATTATTTTTCTTATAAAAATAAGAATTCATCTTCAAGACGGTCTTGGCAAGCCATAATGTTATATATAAATACAATTTTAAATAACTATGTATTTATAATATATTGCAGTCTTTTAGAATATAAAATTAGTTTATTTGTTTTAAGCATTATAAATAATTTAGTCTTAACTATATCAAATTTTTCTGATTCTTTTTTTTCTAAAGTTACTAATTATTTTCTAGTTTTTACTAAATTTATTCCACAATTTTTAATGTTTCCGCAGTTTTATTTTCTTTCTCTTTGGAAAAATCTTCTAAATTTTTTTTTTTTTTTTTCACCCAAAAACTTTCTAAAGAAAATTGAAAATAAAATAGACAAAATTAAAATTAATTGCAAAAAAAAAATTATTAAAATTAAAACTTCTTTTATTTTAACTAATTTAGTAAGAAAAGATTCAAAAAAAATTGAACAAATGAATAAAAAATTAGCTTGGATTGAAGCTAGTTTAAATGACTTAGATACATGGAAGAATTATTATTCTTTTTCTTTTTTTTCTCTTGAAAAAAAAAATTTAGAAAACACTTTATATTTCTTAGATTTTGAAAAAATTGATGTTACTACAGCGGCTTATGAATCTATAGGTCTTGTACCTCGTTCAATAACTCGTACTTTATCTGGATTTCAAGCAGAGTTAACAGGACAATCAACTTCATCAATTCTTCAAGATTTTCAAATATCTCGCTATCAGGCATTGGCTTCTGTACAATATATGTTATTTTTATTTTGTTTTCCCTGGGGATTTTCTATTTTCTTCAAAATTTGGTTTTTAGAGCCTTGGCCCAAAAATTGGTGGAATACTTATCAATTTCAAATTTTTCTTAATTCTTTTCAACAAGAAATAGCATTGAAACGACTTCAAGAGATAGAAGAACTTATTTGGTTAGACAAAATAATGGTAAATTCTTTGAAAGAAATAAAATCACATGATCTTAATATAGAAATTCATCAAAAAACAATTCAGTTAGTCGAAATATATAATGAAAATAGTTTAAATACTCTTTTACAGTTATTAACAGACATTATTTATTTTATTATTTTAAGCGCTGTTTTTATCTTAGGTAAAAAAAGATTAGCTATTTTAAATTCTTGGATTCAAGAATTATTTTATAGTTTAAGTGATACAATGAAAGCTTTTTTTATTCTTTTATTAACAGATTTATGTATTGGATTTCATTCACCTCATGGTTGGGAAATAGTTATAGGTTCTTTTTTAGAACATTTGGGGTTTGCCCATAATAAACATATAATATCTTGTTTTGTTTCGACTTTTCCAGTCATTTTAGATACTGTTTTTAAATATTGGATTTTTCGGCATTTAAACCGTATATCTCCCTCTATCGTAGCAACTTATCATACAATGAATGAATAAAAAAATAAACATTTAATTATAAAATAATTTGTTAATTATTAATTAGTTCTTTTTATTACTAATGTAGAGTAGAATATTTTTGATTTATGATCTTCATTATTATTATCATAATGAGCGGAATCATAAATAAGGATCACTGGTTTAGCTAAGTATCCTGCTAATGAATTTTTTGGAAGAGAATAATTGAACTATGCAGAACAAAAATATTAATCACTGGATAAAAAAGTGCGTGATTCGATCGATTTCCATCATAATCTTGATGAAAACGATAGCTTGGCCGTCTATTTCCGAAGCATATCCAATTTTTGCACAACAAGCATATGAAGACCCTCGAGAAGCAACCGGTCGTATTGTATGTGCTAATTGTCATTTAGCAAAAAAACCCGTAGATATTGAAGTTCCTCAATCTGTATTACCAGATACTGTATTTGAGGCTGTTGTTAAAATTCCTTACGATACACAAATAAAACAAGTTCTTGCTAATGGTAAAAAAGGAGCATTAAATGTAGGAGCTGTACCCATTTCACCCAAAGGATTCGAATCAGCGCCTTCAGATCGTATTCCTCCAGAAATGAAAGAGAAAATAGGTAATCTTTATTTTCAATCTTATGGTCCTGATAAAAAAAATATTATTGTAATAGGTCCTATTCCGGGTAAAAAATATAGTGAAATTGTATTTCCAATTCTTTCACCGGATCCTGCTGTTAATAAAGAAACAAATTTTCTAAAATATCCTATATACTTAGGTGCTAATAGAGGAAGAGGACAAATTTATCCAGATGGAAGTAAGAGTAATAATACTGTTTATAATTCATCCATTACAGGTAAAGTAAGTAAAATTTTACGTAGAGAAAAAGGTGGTTATGAAATAACTATTGATAGTTTAGATGGTCGCCAAGTTGTAGATATTGTGCCTTCAGGACCAGAACTTATTATTTCAGAAGGTGAATCAATTCAAGCAGATCAACCTTTAACAAATAATCCTAATGTGGGTGGGTTTGGTCAAGGAGATGCAGAAATAGTACTTCAGGATCAATTACGTATTCAAGGTCTTTTATTATTTTTTGCATCCGTTATATTAGCACAAATATTCTTAGTACTTAAAAAGAAACAATTTGAAAAAGTTCAATTAGCAGAAATGAATTTTTAATTTTTGAATAAAAAAATTAAATTAAAGCGTTTGATTAATAGAATTCTTTTCTATTATGGATGATCATTATAATGAAATTCAATTTAGGTTTTTTATGTTTATATAATATGATAATCATTTCTTTAGAAATCGAATATTTTGAATATTATTATCTTTTTCCTTTATTAAAAGAAATGTTAAATTATCATGGATATACATTAAAATTAAATTATTTAAAAAATTTTACTCAACAAACATTAATAAACACATATCAATTAACTAAATGGGGGGGGAGGTTTCATAAATATTATAATAAATTCTACTATAATATATATTTTCTTATGATTATAAAAAAAAAAAATCAAAAATTAAAAAAAAGTATATATAATCAATATATATATGAAAATAAAAATATATATGAAAATAGAAATAAAAAATTACCAAAAAAATCTTTTTTGTATTTGATTTTTAAATTAATTATATCTTATAAAAAATGGAAAGCTGATGAACTATACATAAAAATGGCTCATATTGCTTATTGTGAAAATATAATAGATTTTCCGATTAAACTTTTTAAAATGGCTCGTTTTGAAAAACAAACTTCTTTTTTTTTATTTACATTTTTAAGATGTAAATAAAAAAAATATAGGTATATTTTTGTATTTATTATATTATTTATTTCAATATTCTAAATTTTTTATTTATAAAAAAAAAAAGAGTTATTGTTTTACTAAATTGAAAAGATACTATAAAAGTTTATTGCATAAATTTTATAGTATCTTTTCAATTTTATTATTATTCAAATAACAAAATTTTTTAAAAATTTTGTTTAATTAAATTTTTTTTTTAATTTTTTCTTATAATTTATATATATATATTCAAAAATTCGATTATTATAACGATGAGCCTGATCCGGAGTATGAGCCGTAAAAAAAGATACCCACTAAACCAATTACAAGAGTACCAAATACAGTACCTATTAACCATAAAGGAATTCTTCCGGTGGTATTTGCCATTTATTCTATGCTCCTTTTTTAATTTCATTCTTAGTTATAACTTAAACAGAAAAAAACAGTTATAAATATTAAATTTTAAATTCATTCCAAATAAGACAAAAGAATTTCTGTTCTAATTAATTGAAAAAATAATTAGAAAATAAAACAGCTAATACAAAAATCAATAACAAACCCCAATAGAGGCTAGTACGATTTAATTCTACACTTTGTTTGTTTGGGTTTGGTTGTGTCATATTTTTACATTTTAAATAAAGTTTATTATTCAAACTTATCGTTGAATAGATTGCATTGCTGAAATTGATCCTAGAAAAAAAACTGTAGGTATAGCTAGTCCGTGAACGGCCAACCACCTAACTGTAAAGATTGGATAAGTTCTATCTATAGTCATTGGTACCTCCTAAAAAGATCTAGTAAATTCATCAACTTGTTCTAGTGAATTGAAACGACCAGTAATTAAAGGAACTTCTTGTCGGCTTTCTGTAAAATATTCATTTGGCCGAGGGCTTCCAAAAACGTCATAAGCCAAACCTGTACTAACAAATAGCCAACCTGCGATAAACAAAGATGGTATAGTTATGCTGTGAATTACCCAGTATCGAATACTGGTAATAATATCAGCAAAAGGGCGTTCTCCTGTATTTCCAGACATGCTTAACTCCATATATATTTGTAAAGGCTGAGAAAAATTCCATAAAAGATTAAATCTAAAAAATTTTATAAAATATAGATTTTTTTTTATCCTAGTTAGATTATCATTGTTATACCGAAGGTATTTTTGAAGCATACTAAATCAGTATATCTAGGGTTGTTTTAACGCAGCAAGACAAATAAAATAAAAAGATGTAAAAAAATTGAAAGTTTTTTAAATTTTTTAGTAAATTTAATTAATTTTTCATAAAATTATTAATTTATTATGTAAAATATAACACCTTTTTTAGTATATTATACTAATTTAAATTATTAAAGTTTTATAAATTAAATGAAAAATAGAATTAACTATTATAAGTAATAAATACTTTTAGTAGAAATTAATATACTTATATAATAAATAAAAAACAAATTATTTTTTATTAATTAAACTTTGTATTTAATATATATTTTTTTTCAATAAACTAAATAGAATTGAATTGAATTAAACTATCAATATAAAGTTTTATTAATATAATTAGTTAAATTTTAATCAAATTTTTATAGAAAATAGAAATCATCCGAAATAAAATAGTGGCAGAATTAGTTAAATCTGCTACTATAAAAAAAGCATTGAACAAAATAAAGTCAATGTTATATTTAGAATTATTAAAAGTATTTTCAACTAATAAAATTTTAATTCATAAAGAATTTAGGTAATTGTTTTACAAAAGATGTATACTAAATTTGTTATATTATCATTAGGATTTTTCTCATGCTTACTATAATCAGTTATTTTCTATTTTTGTTTGCTGCTTTATTTTTAGCTTTAGTTTCATTTATTGGTTTAAATAAAATACAACTTATCTAAGAAACTATAAAAAAGGTAACTTTTAAGGTCCCATCAATTTCATTGTATTTCTCGAATAAATTTTGAGATTAATAATAAATTTAGTTAGTTTCTAACTTAAATATTATTTTAGTCGAATAAAAAATGGTTGAAGCATTGCTGTCTGGAATTGTACTAGGGTTAATTCCAATAACTTTAGCTGGATCGTTCGCAACCGCTTACTCACAATATCGACGTGGTGATCAATTAGATCTTTAATTCAGAATTTATTTCAAAATATTTTCACAATCACGCTCTGTAGGATTTGAACCTACGACATCAGGTTTTGGAGACCTGCGTTCTACCGGGCTGAACTAAGAGCGCTTATTTCAAACAAATTTTTTTTTTAATAATAACAAATAATATTTTAATTTTTATTTATTTATAACAAGAAAAAAGTAGTTGAACATTACTAATTTACTTTAAAGTAGAATTTTATTATATATATATATTTTCGGGTAGGGATGACAGGATTCGAACCTGCGACATTTTGTACCCAAAACAAACGCGCTACCAAACTGCGCTACATCCCTCCCATAATTAATTATTATTTTATAACTAATTGTATCTTATTTATTAAATTTTTCCTATACTTTTTATTAATTTGTCAATTTTATTTTTAATAAAATTTAAATAAAATTATTAAAGTTATTTTATTTGGAAAATAGATATAAAATGTAGATAAATTTTATATATATAGTGACTATTATTTTTATGGAAATAAAAAATGATATATAAATATTATTTTTTCTTCATAAAAAGATATCATTTAAGATAAAATAACTTTAATTAAATAAAAAAATATAAAGTAAATTTTTAATTTATTTGTTTTTTCTTAAAAAATTTAATTAGTTATTTTATTATATAAAAAATTATAAGAAATATAACAAACAAACTTTATTAGTTTATTTAAAATTTTATAAATATTTATTATAAGGAGACCTACAATGCAAGATGTAAAAACGTATCTTTCTACAGCACCCGTATTAGCTACTCTATGGTTCGGATTTTTGGCTGGTTTATTAATAGAGATTAATCGTTTCTTTCCAGATGCTTTAATTCTTCCTGTTTCTTAAATAAAATAGACTTTCATCTAAAAAAAAATTTATATTAGAAATAATAATAATTTTTTCAGTTTTTTATTATTATTATAATTCACTAAAAAATTTAAATTTAATTGCTAATTTTTTTAAATATATTTTATAAATTTTGAGATTAAATATTCGAGATAAATAGTATTATGGCTAAAAATAAAGATGTAAGAGTAACAATTACTTTGGAATGTACTAATTGTGCTCAAAATAATGAAAAAAAAAAATTAGGTATTTCTAGATATACTACTCAAAAAAACCGTCGTAATACGCCTATTCGATTAGAATTAAATAAATTTTGTTCTTATTGTAATAAGCATACTATTCACAAAGAAATAAAAAAATAAATAGTTTTTATGAAACAAGCTATAAATAAATCTAAGCGATCTTCTCGTAGACGTTTACCACCAATCAGAGCAGGTGAAATTATTGATTATAAAAATATAAATTTACTTCGTAGATTTATCAGTGAACAAGGAAAAATTTTATCTAGACGAATGAATAGATTAACTTCAAAACAGCAGCGTTTAATGACTATTGCTATCAAAAGAGCTCGTGTTTTAGCTTTATTACCTTTTCCAAATAATGAAAATTAATTTAATTTTTTGATTTATTGTTGCTAAAATTTTCTATATTTTCAATAATTTTTTCAATAATTTATTAACTTCCCTGGAATCCAATTGCTCCAGGGAAGTATTTTTATTTAATCTTTCTTTTCCATTTATTCATTATTCACTAATTCTTTTTAATATTGTAAAAAAACAATTGTAATCTAGTAAAGCTATTTGCGCAAGCACTTTTCGATTCAAAAGTACTTGATTCTGATATAAATTTTGGATTAATTTGTTATAAGAAATTCCATTATTTCGGGATGCTGCGTTAATCCGAGTAATCCATAAGCGACGAAGATCTCTTTTTCGTTTATTTCTATCTCGATAAGAAGAAGCTAAAGCTCGCATTCCTTGCTGATTGGCTGTCCGAAATAGTTTTGAATGAGCCCCCTGAAATCCTGCTGTAAGTGTAAAAATATTTTTTCGTCGTTTTCGAGCTACATATCCACGTTTAACTCTAGTCATTGATGTCTACTCTCATAAATTACTGATTGATTTTAATTAAAGAATAAAAAAATAATCTTTTTTTATTTATTTTTTATTATTATCTTTCTTTTCTCTTACTAATAAAAAAGTTAAATGAAAAATAAAAATAACAAATTTAATTTTATTGATTATATTTTCTAAAAATTTGTTTAAAATAAAAAATAAAAACGAAATACATATATAATATATATTTGATTTGATTATCACTATTTTTTAATCATAAAAAAAAATAAACATATATATACATCTTTAGATACATAAAATTATTTTTTTTTATTTTTTATAAAAAAAAGCTGACTTTTCTAGTGTAGAAAGTGAAAATTCTAATGGCTTTTGCTACTTTAACCTTCCTAACCATAATTTATTCAAGTTAAAAACCTTCTTATTTACAAAAGAATAGGACCTTGAAATAAGAAAAATAATGGATTCCATTGTTTCTATGACTTTTTCTTCAACGGTGAGGTCCTTTCTATATACCGGAGCTTTGTAAATTTAAAAATGTTATTTGTAATTTATATAATTTTCAAATTTTAGCTTTATTTGATTAACTAAATAAAAAAAGTATTAAAATCAAAAACTTTTTTATCTAGTAACGATATGTTATTTTGATAGTTTGCTGGACAGCTGACCTTATTAATCCGTTTTTGCAATCATACAATTATTCCATAATAAAATTTATTCTTGTATTTTTTTTCGCTTAACACATCTATGATTAAATCAATAGTATTGAAAATTCGCTTTTTTATTTTACATTAAAGTAATTGGATTTGCACCAATAAAAGCCATAAATTTCATTTATTTATTAAATAAATAATAGATTAATAATTTGTTAAAATAAAAAAGGTTCTTCTGCTATACCGAACTCTTTTTATTCTTTATAATTTTATAATCATAACAAGTCGCACATACACTCTAGTACAAACTCCTCTTCGTTGAGGACATCCGCGAAGGGCTGGAGATTTTGTTCTATTTTCCATTGGTTGTCTTCGATTTCTAATTAATTGTTGAATAGTAGGCATTTTAAATTATATGCAGAATTTATTGGTTTAAATTAATTTTAACCAGGAAAATATAATGTAATTTTTTTTTATTTATTTAAATATATATATCAAACAGATTTTAAATTTAGTTTTAAATTAAAAAAAAAATTTATTTAAAAATTTAAGTGTTTTCTATAGCTACAAGATCCACAATGCCATAAATTTTTGCTTCTTTTGCTGACATAAAAACATCTCTTTCCATATCTTCAGAAATAACCGATAAAGGTTTACCTATTCTTTGTACATAAACTCGAGTAATGTAATCACGAAGTTTTAGTACTTCTTCCGCTTCCATCATACATTCACCTGCTTGTCCATCATAATAAGAACTAGCAGGTTGATGAATCATTACCCTAATTATAAAATCTTATACAAAAATTTTTATGAACTGTACAAGCATTTTTTATATTGTATACAGCTCTAAAAATAAAATAATAAAATATGTTTTGAAAAAATATAGATTTGTTTCAATAAAATATTTTTTAATATAATTAACTATTTTAAATTTTATATACCATTTTTCTTTTGTTAAATACTATTATGGTTCTATTGTTTTATATTTTTTTTCATAAAACAATGCCAAAGTTTCTTTTTAATATAGTTAAATTTTAATTTAACTAAAATTTAAAATTTGTATTTTTACATTTTCCAGTTAATAAAAAGGTAAAGAAAATTATATTTATAACACTGAAATAAATAAAAAATTTTAATTAATTATCTTGATATTAAACTTTATTTTAAAATTATTTTATCAAGCTTTTTATGTCATGCTATTATTACCTTCTATGAGGCGTATACATTTTTTTTACTAATTAAAAAAAATCAAATATTGGCGCAAAGCGTGAGGTAACGCTATACGTTTAGTAATTTCACCTCCGGTTGAAATAAATGATCCCATGGAAGCCGCTAATCCCATACAAATTGTATGAACATCTGGAACTACGAATTGCATAGCATCATAAACAGATATTCCAGCTAGAACAGCTCCACCAGGAGAATTAATATATAAATACATATCTTTACTTTCATCTTCTCCGTTTAAATACATCATAATTCCAATCAGTTGATTTGCAATTTCATCGTCTACATGTTGGCCTAAAAAAAGTAATCTTTCTCGATAAAGTCGATTGTTATAATAAAATTTAATAAGTTATTTTTTTTTATATAACTGTACTAGCTTTTTTATTTGCCCAATACAGTCTAAGCAGTTGAAAAAAATATTATTAGTTTTTTCAGTTTTTTATAAAAATTCGAATATTTTATCTTTTTTTTTCACAAATATTTTAAATTATTATCATAACTTTGTTTAATAGTCTAAGTTCGTTTTTTATATACTTAGTGAACAGCATATTAAACAATTCATTCTTTAATATATTTATTAAATAATTTATTTTTTATTTAAAATATTTTGCATTTTATATCTTCTTTTTTTTACAAACGGTTTTTAGTAATATCTTTAGGTTTATAATCTACTTCGGTAAAAATTAGTTAAGTCTTATCTACATATAAAAGTAAGTCTATTGCTTTTTTTTTATTTTTAGCAATTTTCAAAATCAAATTTTCAATTATTAAATTTAACTAAAATTTTAATTTAAATCTTTAACGAAGTTTAAATCTTTATTTTTTGTTTCACTAACCATAGAAAAGATGACTAAACCTTTTTACTTAATAAACTTTATTAAGATATTATTTCATGCTATTAAAGCTTTAATAATTTATTAAGTTTAAAATGAAATAAAAACATCTAGATTATATTAAATAAATAAAAGATGATGGATAATTTCCATATAACCAAATATGTTTAATAAACGCACTATACGTCGATCCAAACAGCATCTTCTTCTCCTGGAAGCCTAAAAGGCACTTTTGGAACACCAATGGGCATTTTTTCTATTTGAAATAAATATATAACAGCACTTAAAATGAAAATAGACAAAAAAAGAAGTAGCTAACAAATAAAAAATTAGTTTATAATGTTATTAAGAAGATTATATTATATTTTTTTTAATAATATTGTCATTATTATATACAATTTAATAATTATATTATATATAATTTATAAAGAAAAAAAAAAATTTATTAAAGTTTAAACTATTTTTATGAATTTAAACTTTATTTTATTTTAGTATAGTCATTAATTAATGCAAAAAAGTTACGTAGTCTCTAATTCTCTTTGAGAAAGGGGTATTTCCATGGGTTTGCCTTGGTATCGTGTCCATACTGTTGTACTAAACGATCCTGGTCGTTTAATTGCTGTACATTTAATGCATACAGCTTTAGTTTCTGGCTGGGCTGGTTCTATGGCTTTATATGAATTAGCGGTTTTTGATCCTTCTGATCCTATTCTTGACCCAATGTGGAGACAAGGTATGTTTGTTATACCTTTTATGACTCGTTTGGGGATAACCAAATCTTGGGGAGGTTGGAGTATTACTGGAGAAACTGTAAATAACGCAGGTATTTGGAGTTATGAAGGCGTAGCCGCAGTCCATATCATATTATCAGGGTTATTATTTCTAGCAGCAATCTGGCATTGGGTATATTGGGATTTAGAGTTATTTCGTGATGAACGTACAGGAAAACCTTCTTTGGATTTGCCTAAAATTTTTGGGATTCATTTATTCTTATCAGGAGTTCTTTGCTTTGCATCTGGAGCTTTTCATGTAACAGGTCTATTTGGTCCTGGTATATGGGTATCCGATCCTTATGGATTAACCGGAAAAGTGCAACCTGTGGTTCCAGCTTGGGGAGCTGAAGGTTTTGATCCTTTTGTTCCAGGAGGGATAGCTTCGCATCATATTGCAGCAGGTATTTTAGGTATATTAGCAGGTTTATTTCATCCTAGTGTTCGTCCCCCCCAACGATTATATAAAGGATTACGTATGGGGAATGTTGAAACTGTTTTATCTAGTAGTATTGCCGCTGTATTCTTTGCTGCTTTTGTTGTCGCCGGGACTATGTGGTATGGTTCTGCTGCAACTCCGGTAGAATTATTTGGTCCTACTCGTTATCAGTGGGATCAAGGATTTTTTCAACAAGAAATAGATCGAAGAATTCGTTCTAGTAAAAATGAAAATCTTAGTTTATCTGAAGCTTGGTCTAAAATTCCAGAAAAATTGGCTTTTTATGATTATATTGGTAATAATCCGGCTAAAGGTGGATTATTTAGAGCAGGTGCTATGGATAATGGAGATGGAATAGCTGTTGGATGGTTAGGCCATGCTGTTTCTAAAGATAGAGAAGGACATGAGCTTTTTGTTCGCCGTATGCCTACTTTTTTCGAAACTTTTCCAGTAGTTCTAGTAGATGAAGAAGGAATTGTTAGAGCTGATGTTCCATTTAGAAGAGCTGAATCTAAATATAGTGTTGAACAAGTTGGTGTAACTGTCGAATTTTATGGTGGTGAACTTAACGGAGTAAGTTTTAGCGATCCAGCCACAGTAAAAAAATATGCTAGACGTGCTCAACTAGGTGAAATTTTTGAATTTGATCGTGCTACTTTAAAATCAGATGGTGTTTTTCGTAGCAGCCCACGGGGTTGGTTCACTTTTGGCCATGCTACATTTGCTCTTCTCTTCTTTTTTGGTCATATTTGGCATGGCGCTAGAACCTTATTTAGAGATGTTTTTGCTGGTATTGATCCAGATCTAGATGCACAAGTAGAATTTGGAGCATTCCAGAAATTAGGAGACCCTACTACTAAAAGACAAATAGTTTAAATTAATTTAATAAGGTTTTTTCTATCTTTTTTAATAATCTTTAATAAAAAAATAAATTTAATTTAATAAAAAAAAATAATATATATATATATATATAATTTTTTTTTCAAACTTTTTAAATAAAATCTATTTTCAATTAGTACGAAAGCTATCTCCATACTTCTCACTTATAATAAAATCTATGGAAGCATTGGTTTATACATTTTTATTGGTAGGTACTTTAGGAATAATTTTTTCCGCTATTTTTTTTCGTGAACCACCTAAAATTCAAACTAAAGGAAAAAAATAAAAATTTTTAAGTTTATTTGGGTTTTTATAAAAATAAACAATTAGGTACCTTCCCTTTATTTTAGGGAAGGTCTTCAATAATTAATTCAATCTTCATGCTCTTCAAAAGGATCTCTAAGTTCTTTAGAGGGTTGCCCAAAAGCTGTATAAAGAGCATAACCGGTAAAACTCACAAGTGAACACGAGATAAATATAGCGACTAATGTTGCAGTTTCCATTTCTAAGTAATTCCAAAAGAATGGTTTATTTTTAATTAATTTAATTAATATAATAGTACACAAAGTTAACAAATCTCAACTAATGCAATAAAATTTTATGGCTACACAAATTATTGATGACACTCCTAGAACAAAAGGAAAACGAAGTGGTTTGGGAGATATATTAAAACCACTTAACTCAGAATATGGTAAAGTTGCTCCTGGATGGGGCACAACACCTTTAATGGGTATTGCAATGGCATTATTTGCAATTTTTTTAGTTATTATTCTTGAACTCTATAATTCTTCAGTATTATTAGATGGAGTTCCTGTAAGTTGGTAATACCTTAAAACGGTTCAATAAAAAAATTTAAATTTTTTTATTGGACCGTTTTAAGGTATTACTTTTATTTGATAACAAAAAATTTTGTTTTATATATTTAAGGTAGTTTAATCGTGTAATCAATTAATTAAAGGAATTTATGGATTATGGGTGTGCGACTTGTCTAGATAAATGAAATTTGGAAATACAAAATAATTTGTTAATCTTAAAAAAAAGATTATTTTAATTTATTAAGTGTTATAAATAAAACATTTAAAGCATAAATTTTATATAAAATATTAATAAATATTTTTTATTTAAATTAAACTATGATTAATTTTTTTTAATTTACTGGTAAAAAGTAAAATTTCGTTACCCGATTTTTTTATTTAATTAAATTTAAAATGGTTACAAAAAAATATTTACTTATTATATTTTTTTTAGTCATCGGAATATAGTAAAAATCTAAAGTTTAGTTATTTTTATTAAATTTTAAACAAGAAAATCTTTATAAAATTGTTATTGTTATTAATCATATTAATTAAAAAAACAAAATTTGGAGTAAAAGATTACTCAAAAAAGCAGTTAATACCAATAAAGCAAACTTGAGATAAAATAATAAAAAAATAAATATATATTTAATTTTTTTATATTTAAGCCGTATGAAAAAAAGTATCATTTACGGTTTTTAGAGAAGAAATACATAAAAGTTTATCTATCCTAATAGAGTATATGATTGGTTTGAAGAACGTCTTGAAATTCAAGCAATTGCAGATGATATTACTAGTAAATATGTACCCCCTCATGTCAATATATTTTATTGTTTAGGAGGTATTACTTTAACTTGTTTTTTAGTGCAGGTAGCAACTGGATTTGCTATGACTTTTTATTATCGTCCAACAGTTACTGAAGCTTTTGCCTCTGTTCAATATATTATGACCGAAGTTAATTTTGGTTGGTTAATCCGCTCAGTTCATCGATGGTCTGCGAGTATGATGGTTTTAATGATGATTCTACATATATTTCGTGTTTATCTAACAGGAGGTTTTAAAAAACCTCGTGAATTAACTTGGATTACTGGTGTTATTTTAGCAGTATTAACAGTTTCATTTGGTGTAACTGGGTATTCTTTACCTTGGGACCAAATTGGTTACTGGGCTGTTAAAATTGTAACAGGTGTACCTGATGCTATTCCTGTTATAGGATCTCCATTAGTAGAATCATTGCGTGGAAGTGTTAGTGTAGGTCAATCTACATTAACTCGTTTTTATAGTTTACATACTTTCGTATTACCCCTTTTAACTGCAGTTTTTATGTTAATGCATTTTTTAATGATCCGCAAACAGGGTATTTCTGGTCCTTTATAAATCATTAGAATATAATTTTAATAAAACTGTATAATATAGTAATTTATTTATTATTACAAAAATCACTATAAATCAAAATTATTTATTGCCATAAATTTTTTTAGGATTATAAAAAATTTATGGATTTTCTATATTTTATTCAAAAATTTTATTTAAATAAAATATATGTTTATTTTTTGAGACAAATTTAATTATGGGAGTGTGTGACTTGAATTAATTATTAAACTTTATAGATTTTTTAATCTATCACATTATAAAAATTCTAAAAATAAGATGTGTTGTTATCCCAAATTACTCAAAAAATATGAGAAAGTAAAAAACTTGGGTAAAAAATAAATTTGTTTTAAATAAAATTTTTTCTATGATCTAATAAATTGAAAAAAGGCTTCGTAAAATTGAATAAATAAAAATATCTATTACATTTATGTATATTTATTAATATTATATGAATATGATAAAAAAACAACATTCATTTCTTTTGAGTTTTTGAATGTGAAATAATCATGGAAGTAAAAAAAAGGTCTAATGAGAAAAAAGTTAATATATTAACAAGTTAATTTTAAGTAAGTACATAATTTGAAAACTGTTAGAAAATTAAACTTATGAAAAATAAGACAATCCAAAAATCATATTAATAAAAATATTAGTTATTATTAAAAAAAAAAAAATATACTTGGATTTTGAACTTTTTTTAATGAAACAAAATTATTTAATATATTTAATTTATATACTAAACAACTTAATTAAATAAATTTTAATTTTTGGATTTAAATAAAAAAGTTTGAGTTGGATGAATAAAAAATTCATGTCCAATTCTTTAGGGGGAATATTTTTTTGTAACCTATCCTAATAACAAAAAAACCCGACTTAAGTGACCCTATATTACGTGCTAAATTAGCCAAAGGTATGGGACATAATTATTACGGAGAACCTGCTTGGCCTAATGATCTTTTATATATTTTTCCAGTAGTTATTTTAGGTACTATTGCATGTAGTGTAGGTTTAGCCGTTCTAGAACCTTCTATGATTGGTGAACCAGCAAACCCTTTTGCAACTCCTTTGGAAATATTACCTGAATGGTATTTTTTTCCTGTTTTTCAAATACTTCGTACAGTTCCCAATAAATTATTAGGTGTTCTCTTAATGGCTGCAGTACCTGCAGGATTACTAACAGTACCTTTTTCAGAAAATGTGAATAAATTTCAAAACCCTTTTCGTCGTCCAGTAGCAACAACAGTTTTTTTAATCGGTACTGCCGTATCACTTTGGTTAGGTATCGGAGCAGCTTTACCTATTGATAAATCATTAACTTTAGGTCTTTTTTAAAATAGTAAAATATTAAATTAATTTTTTAATTTTTTAGTAACTAGTTAATATTTAAAGTAACTTTTCTTTAAATATTAACTAGTTACTAAAAAATTAAAATTATTTAAAACTTCTATAACTTAGTTTAATTTAATAAATTTTTTTATTTATTTCAAATAATATCAAAAGTTTTTTACAATATATTCTTATTTTATACACGTCGCTTTTTTGGAGGTCGACATCCATTATGTGGCATAGGAGTTACATCACGAACGAAATTTAAGATAATACCACTCCGACGAATAGCTCGTAAAGCTGTATCTCGTCCTGGGCCAGGACCACTAATCATAACTTCTGCTTGTTTCATACCCTGATCGATCAAAACGCGAATAGCATTTTCTGCGGCAGTTTGAGCCGCAAAAGGTGTACTTTTTTTTGTACCTTTGAAACCACAAGCACCTGCGGAAGACCAAGAAACCGCTTGTCCCCGTATATCCGTTACAGTAACAATTGTATTGTTAAAACTTGCTTGAATATGAATAACTCCTTTAGGGATTCTACGTTTACCTTTGCGCAAACTAATTTTTTTCACTAATTTTGGCATAATTATTATTGTTTGTTTATTTCAAAAATTTATTGTATTATTAATATAATATATATTTACTTTCAAATAGAATTATATATAAAAAATATTTAAATATATTTTTAATGACTTTTATTAAAATTTTATTTAATAAAAAATTATCCTTGTTTTTGTTTATGTTTTGGATTAGAACAAACTACCATAATTCGTTTTCGTCTACGAATTAACCGACAATTATCGCATATTTTTTTAACAGAAGCACGGACTTTCATTTTTATATTTCCCATTTTTATGTTATTTATGATATAAATAAAAAATTATACTAAGCTTTTTAATTTATTATATTTTTGACATTTTCGATTAAAAAAATAAATTTAACTATTTTGCGATTTAGCACGAAGGCGATAAGTTATGCGTCCTTTAGTTAAGTCGTAAGGACTTAATTCTACTTTAACTCGATCTCCTGGTAATATTCTAATATAATTTCGTCTTATTTTTCCCGAAATATGAGTTAAAACTTCACACCCATTGTCTAAACAAACTCGAAACATTGCATTAGGAAGTGATTCTGTGACTATACCTTCCATATCAATTAAATTTTGTTTCTTCATTAAAGGGAAAATCTCCTTTTTTAAGTTAACTAACATTGTGAAATATAGTACTAGCTAGTTTTTTTTATTTACAAAGATTTTCCTATGTGAAAGATTTAAATAAAATGTAAATAAATTACCATACATAACATAAAATTTCTCCTCCAATTTGTTTTTCTCTTGCTTCTCGATCTGTCATAATACCTTGAGACGTTGAAAGAATAACAATTCCCATTCCACCTAAAACTTTTGGAATTTCTTTATGATTAGAATACATTCTTAAGCCTGGTTTGCTAATACGTCGTAAAGTTGTTATATAAGGTTTTTTTTTTCTTCCTTGATACTTCAAAGTAAAAACTAAAAAATAAATTTTATTTTCTTTATGTTCTCTAAAAGTTTCTATAAAACCTTCTTGTAATAAAATCCTTCCGACATTCCGAGTAATATTAGTGGCTGGTACTTGAACCGTTTTTGTTTTTTCCAAGTTTGCATTTCTTATAGATGTAATCATATTAGCAATAGTATCGTTACTCATGAAAACTCCTTTTTACTATTAATATAAATAAGCTTTTTAACAGGTTAAAAAGCTTCTAAGACAAAAAAAAATTTAGTTTTTTAGAGATTTTTTTGCTAATTTTAAAATGAAAATAATTTAAGATGAAAATAATAAAAAAAGAAAATATAAAAAATATATATATATATATGTAAAAATAATTATGTACTTTAAAAAATAAATAAATAATATACTAATTTATTTGGAATAAGAATATTAAATTTTTTTTATTTAAGAGTTAATGTACAACTAAATATATTTAAATTTTTATTAATTTAAATTAGAAAAAAAAAAAGATTTATGATTTTTAATTTCTATTTATAATACCTCAGGAGCTAATGAGACTATTTTAGTAAAATTAGATTCTCTTAATTCTCGTGCAACAGGGCCAAAAACGCGTGTTCCTTTTGGATTTCCCTCTGGATTAATAACAACAGCAGCATTATCATCAAATTGTATAATAGTTCCATTTTTGCGCTTAAGTTCTTTACAAGTTCGTACAACTACTGCTCGGACTATTTCCGATTTTTTTAATGGCATATTTGGTACTGCTTCTTTAACTACGGCGATAATTACATCACCAATATGTGCATATTTACGATTACTTGCTCCTAAAATTTGTATACACATTAATTTTCGTGCTCCACTATTGTCGGCTACATTTAAATAAGTTTGAGGTTGAATCATTTTTTTTAACCCCCCCCCAAAAAGTATAAAATTTTAAGATTTAAAGGGGAGGGGGGAAGAATTAAGAAATAAAATATTACTAATTTTAATTATTTATATAATTATCGTTTTTTTATTTAGCTTTATTAAGTAGTTATATTGAATTTTCTTTATTTATTTTGGGTATGGACGTAATAGTAATAAATTGAGTACGTATAGGCATTTTGTATGCTGCTATTCTCATAGCCGCTCTAGCAATAGTTTCTGGTATTCCACTTATTTCATAAAGTATTCTACCTGGTTTAGCAACAGATACCCAATATTCTGGTGATCCTTTTCCTGAACCCATACGTGTTTCTGCAGGTCGCATAGTAATAGGTTTATCTGGAAATATACGTATCCATAATTTTCCACCACGACGTGCATAACGGGTAATTGCTCGTCGTCCTGCTTCTATTTGTCTAGATGTAATCCAAGCTGGTTCAAGAGCTTGAAGGGCGAATTTACCGAAACAAATAGAATTACCTCGAGTAGCTATTCCTTTCATCCGTCCTCTATGCTGTTTACGAAATTTTGTTCTTTTAGGGTCATAGTCGACTTTTTTTGTCTCTATTTCAAAATCGGACATGAAGGGTTTCTTTCATCCGGCTTCTCATGAACAAAGTTATTATAAATTAATTTTTTTATTTCCTTATTTAGTAAAAAAGTTTTATTAAGCTAGTAAAAAAAATAAAAATAATTATTATAATAATAATATAAAAAATTTGATAATATTTTATATTAAATTTTCACGGGCGAATATTAACTCATTATAGTTTTACTTAAAAATAATTAGTTATTATTATGTTTTTTAGTTTTTTCAATTTCGGTTTTTTTCGCCATCCCATCTAATAATTAAATATATTTAGTAACTCTTTTGTTTAATTATAGATTACGTCGTTTTCATTACTTTCAAATAAGCGTTTAGGTTTTTTTTTTTTACAGTGGAGTTTTTTTATTTTATATCACCAAATTCATTAGCCTTTTTTGAGGTAAAACTTGTTTATTAAATTTTATTAAATTAACTATTAGTAAATAAATATTAGTAAAATGAAATTTTTTTATGTTTGTTTACACTGTTTTTTCAAGACAATTTTAACCATACGAATTTAATAATAATATGTTATTAAGTTTTTTTTATTATAAAAAGCTTTTTGCTTCATAAATTTTTTTTATGAAAAAGAGTTTAAATGAATATTTTTATTATTTAATAATTCATTTATTGAGTTATTTCAATAGAAAGCAAAGAATTTATTTCCAGTTTATATTGGAATCTATCGAGTTTTTTCTTTCTTATATTGTTGATTCAAAAAACATCGAGTTTAACGAGTCGCACACTAAGCATAACAATTTTTTCTAAATGGTAATAAAAATTATAAATAAATCTTTAAAATAATAAAAACAAAAATAAATTTAATATATTTAATATTAAGATATAAAAAATTAAAACAAATTAATTTTCATCTTGGAATATCCAAATTTTTATTCCCAACACTCCATAAATAGTTTGAGCTGGATAATAACAATAATCGATTTTAGCTCGAAGAGTTTGTAAAGGAACTCTTCCTTCTCTAGCCCATTCTACACGAGCAATTTCAGCCCCATTAAGACGTCCCGCAATTTGTATTTTAATACCTTTTATATTCGTTTTTTTCGCCAATTCAATAGCTTTTTTCATAGTTCTTCTAAAAGCAACCCGACTTTCTAACTGTAAAGCAATATATTCTGCAAGAATATTAGGTTCTCCATATGGCTTTGTTACTTCCGTTAAAGTCATACGAAGTTTGCGATCTCCAGGAGTTAAAATACTTTGCACATTAGTTTTTAATTGTTCAATACCGCGACCACGGTTTTCTACCAATAATGCAGGAAATCCTGTATGTATTTCAACTTGAATTAAATCTGTTTTTCTTTTTATTTCAATACGTGCAATTCCTCCATAATTTGAAGAGTTTCTTATATTTTTGTATACATAATTTTCAATACAATAACGCATTTTTTGATCTTCTTGAAGAAGTTCAGAATAATTTTTTGGCTGTGCAAACCAATAAGAATGATGTTTTTGAGTCACACCAAGCCGAAAACCAAGTGGGTTAATTTTTTGTCCCATGCTTTTTTTCCTTTCTAAATGATATTAGCATAATTCTTTTTATTGACTTCTACTTTTTACAATAATAGTTATATGACAAGTAGGTTTATGTATAGGATATCCCCGTCCTTGAGCTCTGGGTTGAAATCTTTTTAAAACAGTACCTTTGTCTACTTTTGCTTCACTTATAATCAAATTAGCTTTGTTAATATTCAAATTATTACTTGCATTTGCTGCTGCTGAAGAAATTAATTGTAATATAGGGTAACATGCTCGATACGGCATAAACTCTAATATCATAAGTGCTTGTTCATACGAACGACCCCGGATTTGATTAATAACTCTCCGCGCTTTATGAGAAGACATACGTATATGTTTGGCTAAAGCTCGAGCTTCTAAATTTGATTTGTTATATCCCATTGAATCTTACCTCCTAATTAACGACGAGATTTTTTATCACTTTTTGCATGTCCTCGGAAATTTCGTGTAGGTGCAAATTCTCCTAATTTATGGCCTATCATACGATCTGTTATATAAATAGGTAAATGTTCTTGTCCATTATGAACAGCAATAGTATGTCCAATCATTGTTGGTACAATAGTAGAGGCGCGAGACCAGGTAACTACAATTTTTCTTTCTTTTTTTAAATTAAGATTTTCAATCTTTTTTAGTGAATGGTCAGCTACAAAAGGGCCTTTTTTTAGTGAACGTGTCATTGCCAACTACCTTCTGTTTTTATATATATTTTTCAATTTTTTTTTTATTTAAAATTTAATTATCCATTTTTACGACGACGTAAAATTAAAGGATCACTATACTTTTTTATTTTTCGAGTCCTTTTTCCGAGTGCAGTACGACCCCACGGGGTTAATGGCTTTTTTCTCCCAATAGGAGCTCGACCTTCACCACCTCCATGAGGATGATCTATGGGATTCATAACAACTCCTCTTACTCGAGGACGTTTTCCTAACCATCGTTTTGATCCTGCTTTACCCATACTTTTATTGTTAGCATCAGCATTTCCAATTTGTCCAATTGTAGCTAGAGAATTTTGAGATATTAGACGAACTTCGCCAGAAGGTAATCGTAAAGTGGCTAATTGACCTTCTTTTGCAATAAGTTTGGCTACAGTTCCAGCAGTTCTTACTAATTGCCCACCTTTACCTGGTGTTATTTCTATATTATGTATAGCAGTGCCTAAAGGCATGTTGGTTGAAGTAGACTTTTTTTCATAAACAAAACAAAGTCTCTTCCCAAACTGTACAAGCCTCTCTCAAGGCATACAGCTTTCTAGATGTATATTTTTTTATCTAATTGATAATTATTTTAACTATTAACTA